GAGGTAATATTAGTTTAATTGGCAAAATAACGTCTTGTGGCGACGCTGTTCAGAGTTCAAGTCTCTGATTTTACCCTTATACTTAAAATATAAAAAATAAATAAAATATAAAGGTCTTAGATAATTAAAACTGGGGTTATGAAAAATTTAAATTTATTCATAATTTAGTAAGGTTATAAGTATGCTTAATTATAATTAACAAAGAAATTTGTGGTGTAAATAAAGAATATTATTTTCTTTATCAAAATATAGAAAATTGGCTTAATTTATTTTATATAAAAGTTTCTAACACTTTAGTATGTTTACTTTATATTCCAAATAACAAGAGGTGTCATAGAATGACCTATTTATACTTATGAATGTTTATAGAAAATTCAGTTCCTATTTATTTTAAAATAGTCTCATACAAAACTACTCTTACTGTTATCTAAAATCCCTTTAATAGCAATAAAATAGATAATTTAATATAAGTATAAACTCTTTATATTTTCTCGCTGATATAGTTTAACGGTTAAAACCTACCATTCATGACGGTAAGATAAAAGTTCGATTCTTTTTTTCAGCTTACAAATAAAATAAAATAAAATAAAATAAAATAAAAAAACAAACAAAAAATAAAAATTAATAAATAAATAAAAAAGGTCTGTTATTTTTTAAAAATAAAAGAGATTGTAAACATTGCGTAAAGCACATAAAATACGACTTTCTTTTTAATAGTAAAGGAAAGTTTAACATTTAGCAAGAATTTAATTTTGGTTCCGATTGAACGTTTTTCAGTAGTTTAAGACATGCAAATCGTTGTTTTCGACATATCACAAATATTAGAAAATAAGGTGTAGAGGTGAGTATGTTAAATAAGATACCCTATAGTCTTCATAGATAGGAGATAATAATTAAAGGAGATACTTCTGCTATAGGATTCTATTTAATTTGATTAGGTAGTTGGTAGGGTAAAGGCCTACCAAGCCGACAATCGAAAGTCAAGTTTGAAAGAACCTCTGGCCACATTGGGAATGAGATCTCCCAAGTAGTATAACACTACCAGCAGTCAAGAATATTAGTCAATGCTCGCAAGAGTGAACTAGCTAACTGAAATCATAGAGTTTCTTAAAACTCATGATGTCGTAAGGGAAAATAATGATAATACCTTACTATTAGTGTCGTCCAAATCTGGTGCCAGAAGACTCGGTAAGACCAGAGACGCGAACGTTAATCATCATAAACAGGCGTAAAGGGTTTGTAGGCAGTTACCAGCAGACTATGATTGCTAAAATAAAGTAGTCTAATTGGAAACTAGAATCAAAAAGAGGTTATAGTGTATAACGCTTAGAGGAGGGCTGATATCCTTAGATCCTAAGCAGAATACTCAGGGCGAAGGCCACTTTCCATTAATGATTGACGCTGAGAAACGAAGGTTAGGGTAGGAAATAGGATTAGATACCCCGGTACTCCTTTCTGTAAACGATGAATGGTAGTCATTAGTTTAGTTAAAACTAGAGGCGAAGTTAACACGATAACCATTCCGCCTTGTGAGTACTACTGCAAAGTAGAAAACAAAAAAATTAGTCGGTCTCGAAGCAAACGGAGTGAAGCATGTTATTTAATACGATAATCCGCGTAAAACCTTACCAGAACTTGTATACAAACTTTTTAAAGGAGTATTTTTCATCTTAAAAATACTTAAGTACAGGTGTTGCATGGCTGTCTTCAGTTCGTGTTGTTAAACATTAGGTTAATTCCACTAACGAACGAAATCCCTGTTATTAATTTATTCTTAATAACTAATGAATCTGATAGAGATTCAGCGGGGGCTAAGACAAGTCGTTATGGCCCTCATGTTCTGGGCTATAGACGTGCCACAAAAACTTTTACAAAGTGACGCAATACTTCCTAAAAGAAGTGGAGCTAATCATTAAAAAAAGTGATTTATATTAAATTAAGACGGATTGTCTCCTGCAATTCGGAGGCATGAAGAAGGAATTCCGAGTAATCGTTGATAAGTAGCGCAACGGTGAAGCTAGTTTCGTGATGAACTAACTGTCTGTCGCTGGGAAGAAGCTTTTAGTGGAGGAAACTGGAGGTAGATATGGTTTTTTCATAGTTTAGTTTACAATTATAGTTAATTTAATTTTTAAAACAGCTATGTTAACCTTATTGGCTTTAGTTAATCCATTGAGGTAACATCTCAAAAGTCATAGCAGGGTAGCTGTACTGGAAAGTGCAGCTGGATAATAATTCATTTGTAACCCCCCCCCCCCTATATTCATTTATTTCTTTTCTTTTTTATTTTTATTTTGTTTTTTAGATTATATTATATCTTATTTTTTTAATTTAATTTAATTAATTTGTATATATTATTTATAAATTATATTTATATTTAAAATAATTTATCTTAGATTATATTATAATTATCTCTTATTATATCTATTCATTAAAATATATTAAAAATAAATAAAAAGGGGTTAGCTTAGTCTGGTTAAAGCAGTAATCTTACACATTATTGACCGGGAGTTCGAATCCCCCACCCCTTATTATAAAATAAAATAAAATAATATAAAATAATATAAAATAAAAATAGTATATATTTTTTATTAATAAAATCTTAAAAAATAAGAGTATATATTTTATATATTAATATAAAGATATTACTTTTTAATATCAAAATATAAGTATACTACTATTTAATATATAATTATTATAAATTTATATTTATATTTTTATAAAGTTTATATAATTTATATAATTTATATCCTTTATATAGGAGGAATGAATATTAATATTAAAAATTGTAGAGCGAGTATGTCGAAATTGGTAGCCGAGTGAATCTTAGGTTTTCATTGTTTTAAGAGTTCAAGTCTCTTTACTCGTAAATTAAACTATTTTATAACATCTTTAGTTTAATGGTTAAAACAAGAAATTTCGAACTTCTAAATAATGGTTCGAATCCATTAAGATGTTTAATTATTAAATAAATAATTATGTAAAATAAAATATAAAATAAAAATAAAATAAAAATAAAATTATCTGATATAAAAAATAAAAATATATGAGATATAATATAAATTATAATAAAAAACAAAATAAAGTTTGCTTAATGGTTTAAGTATATATATATTAATAAAAATAGACTATATTAAATGAGTTCAATTCTCCTTTATTTTATTTATTTTACTTAGTAAAATATTTTATTTTTAAGATGTAACTTAGGATACCTTTAATTTAATAACTTTATACTAAATTAAGCAATGACGATAAATCATGATAGTCTCAAAGACTAGGTATTTAGCTCTTCAAAAAATAATATAATATAATATATAATATAATATAATAATATAATATATTATAATATAATAATATAATATATTATAATATAATAATATAAAAAATATTAAAAAGTAAGAGGAAACAGTATACTAAGTTCAATTCATTTTAAATCAAAAAATAAATAAATAAATAATTATGTTAAATTTCTTTTCAATTTTTAATACTATATATAACGATGCTCCACAACCTTGGCAAATAGGATTTCAAGATAGTGCGGCTCCAGGATTAACAGGGATAGTAGAATTACACAATACTATCTTTTTCTACTTAGTTGTTATTTGTGTAGGTGTATTCTGGGTATTAGGTTCTATAATCTATTATTTTAATTCTAAAAATTCACCTATTGTACATAAATATCTTAACCACGGTACATTAATAGAATTAATCTGGACTATTACTCCTGCTTTAGTTTTAATTGCTATTGCTTTCCCTTCATTTAGATTATTATACTTATTAGATGAAGTTATTTCTCCTACTGTAACTATTAAAGTAGTAGGTCATCAATGGTATTGGTCATATGAATATAGTGATTATATTAATGTTAGTGGAGAATCTATTGAATTTGATTCTTATATGATACCTGATTCTGATTTAGAATTAGGTCAATTTAGATTATTAGATGTAGATAATAAAGTAGTTATACCTACAGATACACATATTAGATTAATTGTAACTGGTGCAGATGTTATTCATTCATTTGCTGTACCTTCTTTAGGTCTAAAAATTGATGCTGTACCTGGAAGATTAAATCAAACTTCTATGTTAGCTGAAAGAAGTGGAACATTCTACGGTCAATGTTCAGAAATATGTGGAGTATATCACGGATTTATGCCTATAGCTATTGAAGCAGTATCAATTCAAGATTATTTAGCATGGATAGATGCAGCTTAATAAATAATATTGAATATTTTTCTTACTAAATTTTTATAGTAATTATTTTTTAAGAATTATTATAAAATATTTTTTTATTACTCCCCTATATTTTTATATTTTATTTATTAAGATTTCCTTATTTTATTTTTATTTATTATTTATTAAATAAAAAATTCAATTAAAGCTAATTAAGATATATAACTTACGCTGGGTATAGAATATAAATATTTTTTATCTTTAAAGTTTCTATTAGCTTAAAGCTTTACTCTTCAAATATAAAAATAAATAAAAAACTTTATATTAAACATTAAAAGCTACCTCTTTCTATAAGGTAAACCGTCAGTATAATCTCTAGATAATAATGGAAAAGTAAAGTCGCTATATTCTAAAATAAAGCTATAAATATAGCCTTGTTATGTAAAGTCAATTTTTGTTTATTAACAACTCAAAACACACATGGAAAAATCCTTTTTACCAATCAATAATCAATATTCTAGTATAGATCTTCCTACATTAAATAAAACACCAATATTAAAAAAAAAAGGTATAGAAAGAAACTCTTTACTAGAAATAGCCAAATATACCGGACAATTAACTAAATCTCAAGATAAAACAAGCCTAATACTAGAATCTAAAAATCCAATAGAATCTAATACTATTCCTCAAAAAAAATCAAGTTATTATGAAAAAGTAGATATGTTAACATATGTCCCTCAAAAAGGAAAAGAAATAGAAATGAAAACAAATATTCAAAAATATTTAAAATCATTTACTACTTTAGATATAGAATTAGCTCAAAATAAAAATACTTTATATGAATTTAATTCTAATACTTTAAATTCTAAAATTTTAAATAAAAATGTTTATAAAATTTTAGAATATTCTTTCTTTGAAATGTCTAGTGTCATAAGTACACCTAATTTCTATATATCTCCTAAAATTGCAGTTATTAATTTATTTTTTTTTGTTACTAATAGTAAACTAGCTAAAAAAAATTTTTTAGAATTAAATCTTAATAAATTACAAGGTTTATCAAATAAATTAAGTAAATATTTTAAAAAACCCGTACATTTAGATTTAACTCAAATATATTCAGTAAGTAATAATACAGATATTTTAGTTAATGTTTTAGGAAAATTAGGTCTTTCTAGAAGAAATTCTTTTAGTAGAATTATTGGTAGATTTTTTAAATATCAATCTAATAAAATATTTTTTAGAAATAATCAAAATAAATTATCTAAATTTGCAACTATTTTAACTGGAGTTAATATTAAATTAGGAGGTAGATTAATGAAAGGGAAAATAGTACCAAGAAGAAGTGTAAAAAAAATTCAGTATGGTAGTTTAGCCAGAAGTAAAGCTAATTATATCACTACTGCTAGATTAACTCAGAAAAACAAAAGAGGATCATTTAGTTTTACAGTTTCTATTGGACATAAATTTTTCTAATTTATATCCCCTTTAATAAAACAGGAGTAAAAGAGTCCATTATTTTTAATGATAGAGGTTAAAATCCTTATTTATTTTATTAAATTAAATTTTAGTTTTGTTTAATTTAATTTAATTTAATTTAATTTGTTTTTGTTTTTTCATTTTTGTTTTTGTGATTTTAATATTAAAAAACAAAAATTACTATTATTCTTGGTTAAACCTACATTATATTTATAAATATCTTGTTTACACCTCTAGTCTGTTTAAATATATTAAAATATATATTCTAATATTAAATTGTATTATGTATTATAATATTATATTAATATTAAATAATATAAGATTATTATATGATATATATTATATTAAAATATATTATTTTATCTTAAATGACATTATATTAATTTATATGATAATATAAATATTTTAATAGAACGTTATAAGCGTAGGTATCTTTATTTTTTTATTTATAAAATATGAAACATTTTTTAATTGATTTATTAGCTTTTGCCGCACTATTTTCTAGTGTATTAGTAATTACTTCTAAAAATCCAGTTATAGCTGTAATTTTTTTAATCTCAGTATTTGTTAATGCTGCTGGATATTTAATATTATTAGGTATAGGATTTATAGGAATATCTTATATTATAGTATATGTTGGTGCTATTGCTGTTTTATTCCTTTTTGTAATTATGATGATTAATATTAAATTAACTGATATATTAGAAACAGGATCTCAATATACTAAAAATTTACCATTAGCCTTATCTATAGGATCATTATTTATATATGAAATATATACTATTATTCCTTTCAGTTTTAATAATGCTTCTAATACTATTTTAGATTTATTATTTAAATTTAATAGTTTTATTTTAAACTATGAAATTTCAATGAATGATTGGGTTAATACTGCATTTAATCCTGTTATTGCGGATACTGCTTTAACTCCTTTCTTACAAATTGAAGCTATAGGACAAGGGCTTTATACTTATGGGGCTTCTTGGTTAATTATTATTAGTATAATTTTATTATTAGCTATGGTTGCTCCTATCTTTATCTCTAAAGCTAGAAAAAACTAATAATTAAATCATCCCCTATATATATTATTATTATCTAATATCACATGAATATTAGAAAAATCAATAAATATAAGCCCTATTATATTATCTTACATTATATTATATTAATTTATATTATAATATAAATATTTATAAAGTAATAATATAGATATTATTCATATTTAGTAAGGAGAAGTATTAAATAGTTAGGTAAAATTTTATTTAAATTAAGATAATAATAGCATTATTTCTTATTACTCAATATAAAATTAATTAAATTTAATTTTGTATTTTCTTATTTGTATCATTTATTATTTAAAAGCTAATTAAAAATAAATTATATTTTTAAGGATACAACTATAATTAAAATATAAAATATTCTTACATCTTTATTTATTAGCTTAAAGCTTTATTTTTCAAATATAAATAGTATCCTTTATATTAAACATTATAATCTACCTCTTTCTATAGAGTAAAACGTCAGTATATTATCTAGATAAAAATGGAAAAATAAAGTGGCTATATTCTCTATAGTCCTGTTATGAAAAGTAAAAAAACAAAAATTTATAAAAACAAACCCAACAAAAATGAAAAATATTATTAAACAAAAAATATTAAGAGCTGTTATGGAATTTAAAATTGGATGGAATTTAACTCAGGAGCCTGAATTTATACAGAAATATGAAAAAAATATATATTTTAAAATATTCAAATTGATAGGAGCTTTTTGTTTATTTTTAGTAGTAAGTGGAATAGCTCGAGAATTTAATAAATTAGTATTTTATTATGTAATTACATATTCATTACTTTACTCTATATATAGATTAGTAATAGGTATAAATTCGGTAATACAATTTATACTAATTATATTTTCAGGTAAATTGATAGTAAGAAATTCACCAACGAATCCATATTATACTGCATTTAGAGCTGTTTCTCAAGTATTTAGAAATACAACAGGATTTACAGTAAGTACTGGGATTACTTTTGCTTTATGTTATGAATTAGATGAAATATTACTTCAAGAAGGTAAAGAAGCTTACTTTGTACCAAACATGAGAAATGTTATAAGACAAGTAATAAATAATATTAAATAAATCATATACAAATATACTAGAGTTAATATTGATCTTACAAATTTTAATCTACAAGCTTATTATGATTTCTTAGATACTTTATCTTTATTGGAAGAATCGGCATTGTTACATATTCTTATTTTTATATTTTTATTATTATGTATATTTAACTTTATTTAAACAACAAAAACACTAATTAGACGAATAAATGTTTTGTTTATTAATCATGTATACGTATATACCATAAACTTTAGAATGTTTATTAGCATAATATAATAAAATCCTAATTATAAGTAATAGGTTACTAAAAAAAAATAAAAGTATCTCTCTACTTAAATGAAAAAATAATAATTATGGACATATTAATCATAAATATTAATATCTACTATAATTGAACTATTCGAAATATAAATTAAAAATATAAATTAAAAACAAAAAATGTTCATAAATTCAAATATCTCTTTTGTAAATTCTCCTTTAGAACAATTTGAAGTAACAAATTTAATTGGTATAAATGCTCCTATTTTAGGATATTTAAATATAACTTTAACTAATTTAGGATTATATGCTATATTAGTATTATTCTTAATTGTTGGATTACATTATGCTGGTAATAATGAAATAAAATTAGTACCAAGTAAATGGTCTATAGCTTTAGAAAGTTTATTTGCAAGTATTCATTCTATGGTTAGAGCACAATTAGGTAAAGAAATTTACTTACCATTTATTTATTCAATCTTCTTCTTCATATTAATAGCTAATTTAACAGGTAATATACCTTATTCATTTACTATTACTACTTCTATTATGGTAAGTATAGGTTTCTCTTTCACTATCTTAATAGCAGTAACTATTTTAGGTTTAAGTATTCATAAATTACATTTCTTTTCATATTTTGTACCTTCTGGAACACCTATTGCTTTAGTACCTGTTTTAGTGTTAATTGAATTAACTAGTTATTTAGCGAGAGCTTTCTCTTTAGGAATAAGATTATTTGCTAATATGGTGGCTGGACATACTTTAATGAAAATTTTAGCTACATTCTTATATCAAATGTTTAATACAAGTATAATTGTAGCTGTTTTAACATTAATTCCATTTACTTTATTTTTAGCTATTATGACTTTAGAATTAGCTGTATCTGTAATTCAAGCTTATGTATTTACAATCTTAACTTGCTCTTACATTAAAGATGCTATAGAATTACATTAGTTTTTATACTCTATTCCCTTTATATAGTTATTCTTAATTATTTTAATTTGAATGAGTTTAAAGAAAGAAGGATATATAATATAACTTTATATATTCTCTCCCCTATAATGTTATACCCTTTTTGAATATTATTAATATCCTCACCAATATGGTTAGATAAATAAGCATCTACTAATTTACTATCATAAAAAGATCTCATCTCTCCAGGGGCCCGACGTGATTAACAAGACTAAAAATTTTTATAAGTAAATATTTATTCTCTATAATATTAGAATAATATATTATCTATACCGCATAATGGATCAGCTGTACTTACATAATCATTTACCAGAGTAAATGTAATGAGTAAAAGAGTGGTATTATAAATTTAATCAAATTTAAAAATAATAAAATATTAAACCAATACTACTTTTAATTTTACATTGTAAAATTTAACATATTCTAAAAGTAATATTTAGTAAATAAAAAATAAACAAAACCTAAATTAAGAATAACCTATAAATATCAGTGTATTATACTTTAGATTTAATTAAAATTTATTTTAAAAATGGTTCAAAATAATAATATAATACATATAATTATTATTAATATTTATCCTTAAAAATGAATTCATTTTTTAATAAACAAATTAGATACAAACTAATTTTTAATTTAATTAAATTTTTAAATATTAAAGTAATACAAGTATAATAGTAATAGTATAGAATTTTATACTAGAATAAATTAAAATTTTTATTAGATAAATTAATATTTAAATAAATAATTAAACTCATAAAGATATGATAAACCAAAAATAATGCAATTAAAAAATTTACATAACAAAATTAAAACCAAAGTAAACATATAAAGTATAATACACATATATTAATCACATCTAAGTAGTAAATATTAATAATATTTAAAGATATTATTATTAAAAAACAAAAACACGCAAAATAATAAATTATTTCAAAATAAAAAGTAAAAATAAAAAAATTTATTTATTCTTTTAAAGAATAAGAGATATATAAGTATCGATGACAATATAGTTATAACATCAAACAGTAATTTAAAGGGGTTATTAAGGAAAAACTAGCAAATTTATAAAAAAGGAGGGCACATGTCCAAAAGCCACAATTCACTATAAAGGTGATCTATGATTAGAATAAAATTTAATTATAGTTAAAAAATGTAGGCGATCCTAAGGGAAACCTTTATATCTAAACTTCCCGAAGTAAAACATTTCATTAGGGAAAGGAAAGGAAATCAACCGAGACTCCGAAAGTAATGGCGAGTGAAATCGGAAAAGCCTAAAAAGTCTGTAAAGTTCAAACAATAATACCTACCAGTAACCAAAGAAGGTAAATAAGTCCTGTATGTTAAACTTTACTTCTCTTTTCAATAGAAAAGAAATCCAAAATAAGTACGACGAGAGTAAACTTGTTGGAATATAGGGGAACCATCCTCTAAGGCTAAGTATTTATAAATTTAGCGATAGTGAAAAAGTACCGTAAGGGAAAGTTTGAAATAGCTATGTATTATTAGACATAAATGAAACAGTTGAATTAGTAACTCTATAAGCAGTCGAAATTTATCATTATAAATGACGGCGTACCTTTTGCATAATGGGTCAGCAAGTTAATAGGAGTAGCAAGGTTAAAAGCCTTAGTGAAAGCGACCACACTAACTAGCTAATAGTATTTATATTTAAAATTTTAAATATGAATAGGATATCCTTCAATAAAATGAAGTTTAATATTTTCTAGGAATAGTAATGGATAAGTTACTTCTATTAGACCCGAAGCTAGGTGATCTTCCTAAGACCAGATTATAATGGATCGAACGGGTGAATGTAGCAAAATTCTCCGAAGAGTTTTAGGAAGCGGTGAAATGCCAATCTGACCTAGTGATAGCTGGTTTTCTACGAAACATATGTAAGTATGACATCTAAACAAGATTTATGGTGGTACAGCACTGAGTTCCCAACTTTCTAAGTTTAGGTTGCGGGGACCTCGAAAATCTTACCAATGGAAGAGAATCTCGGAATGACATAAATTGATGTTAGATATTCAGACTGCTCATGCGAAGTTGGGTAGTCAAGACGGAAACAGCCGAGAACACGAAACAAGGTCCCAAATGATTTTTAAGTGAAATGAAGGAAGTAATATATTGAAAGCAGCTGTAAAGTGAGCCTGGTAGTCGCTATCTTTTAATAAACGTAATGTAACAACGTAGCAGCCAAATTTTAGAATATTACGCCAAAAATTTAACGGGTCTAAAAAAATCAACCGATATCGTGTTTATTTTGAATACCAATATCGTATTCAATATACAGGTAGTAGAACATTCAGGATACTGATGATAAAACAGTGTTTCATTGTTTTTAGGTCACTGAAGAGAGAATGCTGACATGAGTAACGTAAAAAGAAGTTATAATACTTCTCGCCGAATACGAAAGGGTTATAAGGAAAGGTTAAACCGCCTTATGTTAATGCGGCCTCTAAGGACCAAAACCAAAGTTTTGGCTGATGAGTATGAAATAGAAAGTCCTCTAAATAATAAAATTAAATAAGAGGACCAGGAAAATAATATTTAGTAAGAAAAATTTATTTTTTCTTTTCACTACCGTACCCTAAACCGACACAGGTTCGTAAGTAGAGAATACTAAGGCGTAGAGCTAAAAGTTGTTAAGGAACTCGGCAAGTTCTCCTCATAAGTTTGACGAAAAGAGGAACCCCTAAAACAAATAAAAAGGGGTGGCACAAAATCGGAGGCCCCGACTGTTTACTAAAAACACAATTCAGAGCAATGATGAAAAATCATAGTATTCTGGATGAAATTTGCCCAATGCCATTAACATAAAAGAGGTTATAGGTAACTGTAACTAATTGAAAGTCTGGTTAATAGCGGTCTTAACTATGAGGATCCAAAGGTAGCAAAATAAATTGGCCATTAAATGTGGTCTGGTATCAATAGTGTAACGATGGTCTCACTGTCTCTACAACTTGCTCAGTGAAATTGAATTACCCGTGCAGATGCGGGTTGCCTCCAGGTGGACGGGAAGACCCTATGCAGCTTTACTGTAGTTAGCTATCATATTGATCTACAACAACCTTTGTTAATAGGAATTAGGGATGTCGATAGACGAAAGATGGAATACCTTCTGACTTTGGTTGGGTTAATATTTACCTTGTAATGAATAAATCATTTAAGGGATAGGTGGCTAATTGGCAGTTTGACTGGGGCGGTCGTCTTTGATAAAGTAGCAAAGTACATCCAAAGATATTTTCTTTATTTTCTCTATATTTTTTTTTATAGAGAATAGAAAAAACATAGTAAATGTTTAAACTATGTATTAATATAAATAATGGCTTGTACATTATTTGTATTTTGATTAACATAAGGTAGAGCTAGATAATTGAATGGAAATCAATCAACCAGTGAGAAAGGTTGTAATCGGCGTAATGGCGGAAAGCATGCCTAACTGAAAGACTTAGAAGTCGAACAGATACGTAAGTAGGGCATAGTGACCCTTCGCTATATTATGGAATAGACGGGGATCAATCGATAAAAGTTACGCTAGGGATAACAGGCTGATAGCTGGTGAGAGTACACATTGTCCCGGCTGATTGGCACCTTGAAAATTATAAAAAACAAAAACATACCAACGAATATCAAATTATACACTAAATACAAATGTAATAGTCCCAATAAATTGTTTGTTATTTACGAGGTATGCTTACTGCCGTCGAAAGGCGTCGGTTTGAAAAAGTAAATAGCAAGGGACTGTTCTTAATATCGATAAGAGCACTTAAAAAAAAAATTTTTTAAAAATGAATAAAATTATTAAAGAAATATTAGTAGGGAATCTTCTAGGAGATGCCTCTATCAAAAGAACATTATCAGGTAAATCTTATGTTACCTTTGAACAATCAACAAAAAAATCTGATTACTTAAATTATTTATATGAAATAGTTAAAGAAAATGGGATACCATTAAAAAAAGACCATGTGACAACATATTCTAGATTTGATGAAAGATTTGGAGTTACAAATCAATCATTGTATTTTAGAACCGAGGCTATTGAAGAATTAAATCCCTTAGCTGACTTGTTTTTAAACGAATCTGGAAAAAAAATAGTTCCTCATAACATTTCTGAACACTTAAGCGAAAGAGGCTTAGCTCATTGGATAATGGACGATGGTCAAAGAGTAGCTAGAGGAGGAGTCACTTTGTGTACTGATAGTTTTGACTCAGAAGAAGTAGGCATACTTAGAGAAGCTCTAACAAAAAATTTTAATTTAATTACTAGTATCCATAATAAAAAATCTAAAACTGGGTCAGTGTACGAAAGAATTTATGTAAATAAAGATTCATTAGATTCAATTAAACCAACTTTGTCTACACATTTACACGATTCAATGCTTTATAAAGTAAATTTAGACAAAAATTTTAAACAAGATACCGAAGGTTTTATAAGTGACTCTGACATAATATCGGATATAGATATATTTGATACGTAGTTTATAGTTTTAAAATGACATCGGGGAATCTAATTATAAATAATTATTTAGACATTGGCTATTTGCTGGAACACCCTTAGAGCTTTAGGTACTTATCATTTTTATTTTAAGTTAAAATCTTAAAGATTGGGCAATCAGCAGGGAAGTATTCTATTTAGGTATAGCTACTTATAAAATAGGATACCCCTCAACGACTACACGCCAACATCCAGGCGCTACATAATTGTATTCTTATGCTGGATGAAGATATAGTCTAATCTTAATTGAAAGATTAAGCCTCTTAATAGTTGGAGGAGTATATTTTTTTATACTAATATTGCGATGTCGACTCAACCTATCCTCCGGGGGTAGAAGCTTGGAAGGGTTCGGCTGTTCGCCGATTAAAAGGTTACGCGAGTTGGGTTTAATACGACGTGAGTCAGTATGGTCCCTATCTTCTGGAGGGATAAATAGTAAAAAGGGGCAGACCTTCTAGTACGAAAGGATCAATAGGCTGTGTTTCTCTAGTGTACCAATTGTTTATCTATTTTTTATTTTATATTATTTAATAAAAAAAAGTAAAGCATAGTTGGGTAGCCACAAACATGATAGATAAGCGCTGAATGAATATTAAGCAGGAAACTATCCCCTAGATACTATCTTATTAACTAGTTTTCTAAATTTTTAATTTAGATATGATAGTTAATAATTAATAAGAAATAGAACATTTCTAAATAGGATGCAAATGAAAGTATTGTAAAATATTTAGTTTAGCATTACTAATTTATTATTAAGACTGGATGTTAATAATTGTTATTACTTTTTATTTACTTTTGCTATATCATTAAATTTTTATTTTTTTATTATAGTTCCATACCAATATAATTTATGAATTTTTTATATTTTTAGCTTTATTTTAACTAAAGATTACAATACTTTATATAATATATAGCTTAAGTATAATAAATTATAAATAAACCATAAAATACTGTAAAATAAATTCTTTTAATTGAAATCTTTATTTAAATAAAATTCATTAAAAAAATATAATATAACGTAAAATAATTATTAATTAATGAAAGAAAATAGTAAATATTATACTCTATTTTTGTTTTATTAATTTATTTTTTCGTTTTTGTTATGCTAAAGAAAGGCTCTCGAATCCTTACAATAAAGATGTTAAATTCATATTCGGCGTATTGTAAAAATTATTGTTATGTTCTTTATCAAAATTTAATTCATTTCAAAACTCTTGTTTATGATAAATGGAATTTTAATATTGAAGATTATCCTACTATATCAAGTATTTCTTTTGCAATAGAATAGAAAACATTTTTTACCGTAGTACGTTTGATTTTATTTTATTTTATTTTATTTTATTAAAGAAACTGGTGGAAGTACTGATATGTATATTCCTTATCGTGAAAATATTAATTGTATTGATGTTAATTAACTTTATTCTTTTGTTATGAGTTAAATATCCTGTTAATTTGAAGATTATCCTACTATTTTAAATAATAATAATAAAAATAATAATAATAAACCAAAAAATGTTAAAGCATTAATATAGATATAAAAGAACTAGTATTGATAAATCAATATTAAACTAAGCAACAGTATTAAATTAATAAAATAGTTTAATAATATTGAAATACACAAATATAAAATAAAATAAAAAATATAAAACTATTTATATTTATCCTTATTTAAATATTTTTCAATATGTATTACTCTAATTTAATTTAAAAATTTAAAAAAGAAAATAAAATAAAAATTATAAAACAAAATCATAAAAAGTATACCTTATGATAAAACAACAGATAAAGATATGTTACTTAATATAAATAGAAACTTATTTCAAACTTTTCCATATCATTTAGTAACTATTTCTCCTTGGCCTATCCTAGTTAGTTTTTCTTTATTAAGTTTAACATTAGGTGCAGTATTATCAATGCATGGATACGGTGATTTTACATTTTTTTTAGGATTAGCTTCAACAGCTTTAGGTATGTTATTATGGTTTAGAGATATCATTTTAGAAGCTACTTATTTAGGATGTCACACTACTCAAGTTCAAAAAGGATTAACAATTGGAGTTATTTTATTTATAGTAAGTGAAGTATTTGCTTTCTTTTCTGTATTCTGGGCTTTTTTCCATTCTAGTTTAAGTCCTAGTATAGAAATTGGAGGAGTTTGGCCACCTCAAGGTATAGAAGCTTTATCAGCTTTTGGAATACCTTTATTAAATACTTTCTTATTATTAAGTAGTGGATCAACTATTACTTATGGACACCATGCTTTAATAAAAGGAGATAGACAAAAAGCTATAATAGGAGGTTTATTAACTATTATTTTAGCTATTATTTTTACTGCTTTACAATATGTGGAATACTTTAATGCTAGTTTTACTATAACTGATTCAGTATTTGGTACAACATTCTATGCTTCTACTGGTTTACATGGAATCCATGTAATTGTAGGAACAATCTTTATAGCAGTAGGATTCTTCAGAATAATTAATTATCATTTAACAAATAGTCACCATATAGGATATGAAGCAAGTATTTTATACTGGCACTTTGTTGATGTAGTTTGGTTATTCTTATTCATAGCAGTTTATTACTGGGGTGGAAATTAAATTACTTCTAAAAGAGGAGTAAATTCTAAAACTTATAAAGTCGTATAACTATAAATTATTATAACATATGTCTTTATAATTTATTTAATTTTCCCCTCTTTTTCTAAATATTATAATATAATATAATACAATAAAATATAGTATAATATAATTTAATCTCATTTAATATAAATTAAAATAAAAATCACAAATTTAAATTTAAATTAAAAAAAAGATTAAATAGAAAAAATAGCTAAGTTATAATAATAAGGGTGACATATTATTTTTATTATTATAATTTATAAAGTGAAATTTTAATAATTTCATTTTCTTATCATATCACCGGTACCCTAAGGAAATTTAAAAAATATTTTTAACCTATGAATTTATCTTTATTTTTATTTTTAATTGGTGTTTTAGGATTTATTTTAAATCGAAAAAACATAATATTAATGATAATAGCGATAGAAATTATGCTATTAGCTGTAACCTTATTAGTTTTAATAAGTTCATTTAGTTTTGACGATGCTATCGGACAAAATTTTAGTATTTTTATTATTTCTATTGCAGGAGCAGAATCAGTTATAGGTTTAAGTATTTTAGTCGCTTTTTATAGATTAAGAGGAAATATCTCTTTAAGAACATAAATGTATTTATCAATTTTAATTTTTCCTTTATTAGGAAGTTTTGTATCAGGATTTTTAGGTAGAAAAATAGGTGTGACAGGTGCACACTTTATTACATGTACTTGCCTAATTATCTCTTCTTTATTAGCAACTTTCGCCTTTTATGAAGTTGGACTATGTGGTTCTCCAGTTGTAATTCATTTAAGTAGTTGGATTGAATCAGAAATTTTAAGTATTCAATGGGAATTCTTATTTGATCAATTAACTGTTTCTATGTTTATTCCTGTACTTTATATCTCTTCTTTAATTCATATCTTTTCTACTAATTATATGGCAGAAGATCCACATAATCAAAGATTCTTCTCTTATTTATCACTATTCACTTTCTTTATGTTAATTTTAGTTTCAGGTGCTAATTATTTTGTTATGTTTGTTGGTTGGGAAGGTATCGGTGTTGTTTCTTATTTATTAATTAATTTCTGGTTTACTAGAATACAAGCTAATAAAGCAGCAATATTAGCCTTTACTATGAATAGAGTAGGAGATATGGGTCTAAGTATAGGATTCTTTGCTTTAGTTGCTCTATTTGGATCTTTAAATTATTCAACATTATTTAGTTTAGCACCATTTATGAATAGTACAGCTATTGATATCATTGGTTTATTATTATTAAGTGGAGCTATGGCTAAATCAGCTCAAATTCCTTTACATAGTTGGTTACCTGGAAGTATGGAAGGTCCTACACCAGTATCTGCTTTAATTCATGCTGCTACTCTAGTAACAGCTGGATTATATTTATTAGTAAGAAGTTCACCTATCTTAGAATATAGTTCAACAGCATTATTAGTAATAACTTTAGTAGGAGCATCAACAGCTTTCTTTGCAGCAACATGTGGATTAGTTCAAAATGATTTAAAAAGAATTATCGCTTTCAGTACCATAAGTCAATTAGGATATATGGTAATGGCTGTGGGTCTAAGTCAATATAATGTTGCTTTAATGCATGTAGTTAACCATGCTTTCTTTAAAGCTTTATTATTTTTAGGAGCAGGTGCTGTAATACATAGTTTCTCAGATCAACAAGATGTAAGAAGATTAGGAGGTTTAATTAATTTCTTACCATTTACTTATACGGCTATGTTAGTAGGGACATTATCTTTATTAGCTACACCTTGGTTAACTGGATTCTATAGTAAAGATTTAATTATTGAATTAGCTTTTGCTCAATATAGCTTTGAAGGTACTTTTGCTTTTATTTTAGGTAGTTTAACTGCAGGTTTAACTGCTTTCTATTCATTTAGATTAATTTCATTAGTTTTCTTAACTAAACCTAACGGACCTAAAACATCTTATTTACATTCACATGAAGCTAGTTTAGCTGTGATTATACCTTTATTTATTTTAGCTTTATTTAGTATTTTCTTTGGTTATGTATTCTCTGATTTATTTGTAGGAATTGGTACGGATTTCTTTGGTAATTCTATCTTTATTCATCCTAATCATATTAATATGGTTGAAGCTGAATTCTCTATGGATAGATTAGTTAAATTATTACCTAGTATTTTATCTTTATTAGGAGCTGTTTTAGCTGTATATTTATATCACTTTACACCTCATTTATTCTTTATGGATAGTGCTATTATTAGAAAAATTTATACTTTCTTAAATGGTAAATATTTATTTGATGTTATTTATAATTATTACTTAATAGGTAGAGGTTTACAATTAGGATACTTTGTAAGTAAAGTATTAGATAGAGGAGTTATAGAATTTGTAGGACCTTATGGTTTAAGTAATACTTTAAATAATACAGGTAATAATATTAGTAAATTAGATACAGGAGTTATTACTACTTATTCTTTATATATTACTTTAGGTTTATTATCTTTAGTATTTTTAGTGTTTTCACCTATTCTATTAGATACTTCTATTTTAAATGAAATTAGATTGTTAATCATTTATTTAGCAAGTTTATTATTGTTAATGATCCCCTTTACAAATAGTAAGAGTACAAATAAAAATAATATTACTAATAAAAATTTAAAATTTAATTTGAAACATAGTGGTTTATTTAAAAAAGAAGTAAACAATAAATTTGTTTCTCATATAAGAGGTATACATACTAATTCTATTTTACATAGGGATAACTATCCAAAAAATGATTCTGTAAGTTATGTATTCGCGCTCTATTTGAAAGGGATAGAAGAGTTAAAAAGTCTTCAAAATAGTCCAGCTTTAGAGCAATATATAGAGGACACCTTTAGAGATTTCCATACAATGTTTCCTCGTTTTATGGAAGACGATTATATAAGAATTTTCTTTGAAAACAAAAAATACATGGATTCTGTAAAAAATATTATCTATTCTAAAATTAAAGAAGAAGGACTATCTCCCGAAACAATAGAACTAATTAAAGATATGTCTGGACATACACATATTGAAAGATATTTCTACTATTGTGTACAAAAACCTGAATATAATAATTTTGTTGAGGCTCAATTACATTCTTCAATTAAAGCACAAATAAATAAAAAGGAATCTGAAGCTTTATTGAATACTGCTTCTTCAGAGAATGTCCAACCTATTCTAGAGTACACAAAAGATGGAGTACTAGTAGTAGATTTAAACCGATTTAAAGAACTTAATTTCCCTGAAGTAATATCTAGTACAGCAGAAACTATTGCTCCTTACACCTATATAATATTGACCTGTGTTACTCAATTAATGTTGTATAAAAGTGTAATGAGAGCTTACGATAGAGTAGCTGAAAATGCCATTCAAAAAATAAAAAATCCACAAGCCAAAATGAAAGCGATTCAGGATCATCTCAAAGATAGACAAAAACATGGAGTATATTGGTCATTACTAGTCATTTTAGGTATTAAAAGTATCTTTGAATTATATAGACCTTGTTTTCCTCATAATGTAAACATTAACAATACTAATAATATAACAACTAATAATATTAATGATAATTCATTCTTATTTTTAGTTACATTTTTTAAAAATTCTAAAAAATCAATTAAATTTGTTATCTTAGCAGTTATTGCGATTATTTCTTATATATTTTTTATACACTGGGACAGATTTAATTTTTATTTTAACTTATTTTTAAGTAATTATCTTATAAAAGCTCAAATTATTTTGATTTTAATTTTATTTTTTAATATTTATTACGAGATTATATCTATAAAAATATTAGAGAAATATTCTAAATTAGACAAAGAACCTTCTTTACCTTATTTCTATCCCTCATTTATAAAAAATTATTTAATGTACTTATATAATTTAAGTAGAATGAAAACCGAAAACCTAAATTTGGTTATATTAAATAGAAGTAATAATCTATTTTTTTGTGTAATATTTATTTTATTATTGATATTTTTTATATTATTGTCTATTATTAAATATTAATAACTTAAATGACGAGATTGTTAATTATTTATTTAGCAAACTTTATTTTTATTATATTTTTATTAATATTTCTAATAAAAATCTTTTATAATTATTACGATATAAATAAGCAAATAAAATTAGGATATAAAGCATATTTAAAAATAAATTTAAAGTAGACTAGTAATATTATCTTAAAACTGCTTTAACTTTTATAATTAAAAAGTATAAAATATATTTTAAAAGGTAAATATATTAAATAATATTAACTAAATACATCTCATTTATTTAAGCTAAAGCTATAATAGAAAAATATAAAAAAACAAAATATAAAATATTTTATAGTATGGCGGAAACATAATTAAATTTTATTATTTAAATATCTTTTACTATTTATATTCTTTTTGTTTTTGTTTTTATTTAACTCATTTTCAATCTATTTTATTGTCATATTAATTAAATAAAAGAGTATGTCATTATCTCAATTTTGTGTTTTGCCGACGGCAAAGAGATAGTTCTTAGTTTTAATAAGAGCATTTATTTTAATAACTTATGCTACAATTTACACCTTTTTACCTTTTAAATCAATTATATTTTAACAATAAGTCTGTTTCTCCTATTAGAAATATACATACTAGTTTACATGTGGAAAATAAACCTCAAAGTAATCTAAATCTAGAATGTCCTTCTGAATTAGACTACGACTCTTTATTGAAAGGGCTAGATAAATTAAAAAGTATTAAAGATAGTACCCCGTCATCGGTAATAGTTAGTTATACAGAGTTCCAAGAAATGTTAACTGACTTTATGACTGATGATAAAATAAAAAACTTTTTTGAAAACAAAAATTTATTTGATACAATAAAAGTTGCTGTCTTTAAAAGTTTAGATAAAATATCTCCCGAAATGAAGGAAATCATTAAAAATATGCCGGGTGAAACTCAATATGAAAAATATATTGGTTATCTAGCAGAAAAACTTAATAAAGTTGATTCTCCTGAAGTTGAAGTGCCTACTATCATTAAAGAGGATATAGCTCTTATAAATAAAGAATACTATTCTATAGTTAAGCCGGATTTACTGATTTCTAATATTTATCAACCTATAATGCAAATTACCGAAGATGGAAAATTTGTCCTAGAATTATCTAAAATTATAGAGCTATATCTGAATCTCCTTCTATTAAAAAGAACCTCGGCTAACTTCGATTTGATCATTACAGGTATAAGTCAAATACTGATATACAAAAGTGTAATGAACGTATATGATCGTTATACAGATAATCAGCTAAAAAAATACCATAATGAAGAAAGTAGACTTAGACTGACACATAGATACGCAATAAGAAGACACCAATTTGCAATATTTGGTTCTGTTTTTATAATTGCCGGTCTAAAAGATGTTTTTGAGTTTTATAAACAAGCATTTCCTCATAAAATTAACGTTAATATTAATCATAATTTAGCTATTGACAATAAAGATAAATCATTCTTATTTTTAGTTACATTCTTAAAGTCGAATACTAAATATGTAAGATTATTTGTCTTAGCAATTATTGCAGTTATTTGTTATATTTCTTTTTTAAATTGGGGGGCAGTAAGCTATTATTTTTATTTAGTTATAAATATTAGTTCTGTATATATGAAAATCTTTTTAATTTTTATGATTTTCTTAAGTATTCTATCAGAAATTTTTATGCTTTACTTATTAGAGAAATATTCTAAATTAGAGAAAGAACCGGTTTTACCTAAATATCTACCTTCATTTATAAAAAAATACTTCTTGAATTCCTATGATATTAGTAGAATGAAAGAAGCAGATCAAGATAGATTTATATCTCATACATATATTACTATCTTGTTATCTATTATTTTTATATTATTTGTTATTTTATCTATAGTTATACCTATAGATATAAAATAATTTTCTAATTTTTTCTTATTTCAACTAGTCCATAAGACATATTAATCGAAGTTGATTCAATTAGTAGATTAATCCTATGGGTACCTACCTATAGAATTTGGGCTAGAGAAAGCTTAGTTCGCTTAAAGGGCCCCTATATATAAATAGAAAAATAAATATAGAATATCCTTTTTGTTTTTAACTCACTTATTTTTCATTCTATTTATTGTTATATTTTCCTATATCATTGAAGATATGATTTAAATAAATAAAATTAAGACATATAATCCGCTTTTAATTATAAAAGTTTAAATGTTGGTGTTCCCTCTCTTAAATAAAAAATAAAAGAGTATGTCATTATCTCAATTTTGTGTTTTGCCAACGGCAAAGAGATAGTTCTTAGTTTTAATAAGAGCATTTATTTTATTTATTTTAATAACTTATGCCACAATTAATACCTTTTTACTTTTTAAATCAATTATACTTTTCATTTGTAGTATTATTTGTTTTAATTTATGTTTTATCTAAATACTTTTTACCTTTATTTACTTTACAACAAGTTATTAGAATGTTTATAGTAAAATTAAATAATAAATCTTAATTAAATATTATAACATTCCCCTATTTATTTATTTTAATAAAAATAAAAATATAAAAATAATATATTATTATATATCATAATTAAAAATAAAAATAAAAATATGTAGTAATAATATAAAATAAATAAAATAAATAAATAAATAAATAAATAAATAGTAGTTTTTATAGTTTCTTAACATTTAATTCTCTTAGTTTAATGGTAGAACATCATTCTTCTAAAATGTCAATTTTGGTTCGATTCCAAAAGAGAATAATATAATATAAAAATTATAAGTAAATAATACATATTCCATACTATAAATTTCTAAACTTATATTCTTTTTATATTGTAATCTTCACATTATAATATCTGGGTAATATAATTCTTTTCATTTATTTAAATTAAATTTCATTTATATTTCAAATGAAGTATTATAATTAATTATATTATTTTTAAGATTATTTTTAATATTTAGTTTCTTATTTTTAAACATAAAGTAACAGATATTCATAGTAATATAAAGGTAACATTAAAAAATACGAATACTAATGATTTGTATTATTCATAAATTCGTATTTTTGTATAGACATGAAAAAGTATTTAAAAGAGAATATTATTAGGTATCTAAAAAATAATATCCATTATTTATATAATACTGGTATATTTTTATTTTTACATTACCTTTTAATATTTATTATTATAAAATTAGGTCTTTTAGTATAGTGGTTCGTACGGCTCCCCTTCAAGAAGCAAGTATCAGTTCAATTCTGATAAAGATCAAATCTGGATATAAATTCAATTAGAAAGTTAGTATTATAACTTCTAAGTAATAAAGAGCTGACTAGTTTATAGTAATAAGTTTTATATTTCTAATTAAAAAAAATGTTAAAATTTTTTAAAGACTTATTATCTATAATCACACTAAATTTTTTATTAAAGAAATTAGACTTTATAAAAAATATTTATTATAACCAATTCTCTACACAGACATATATTGGTTTTCTTTGTATTCAATTTGTAAATATGTTTGCTATTCTTTTTGTTTTTGGTTTAATTTATTTAAGTCTTAAATATTTAGAATTAGATCTAAAACGAATTATAACTATGATTATTATTTTTTCTACCTCATTTATTGTATTTTATTTTTTATTTAATTTCATTAAATATTCTAAAAATACTATAATTAGATTTATACAAAACACTGTTATAAATTTTATATGTTTATATATTATCGCTGTTATTAGTATTTTTTTAGTAGTAATAGGAAATATTTATTGTGGACATACAGAGACTTATAAACTTACTATTGATTTATATGAAAATATTTATACCGTTTTTTTAACACTTGCTTATTACATTTTAAAAATTGGAGGACCTTATTTATGTTCGGCCAGTGCAGGTGGGGCAGCTGCAAGTGCTATGATAAGCGGAACGGTTGGTTATCCTGTTATGCTCGCTGTAATAGGAGTGGGAGTCGCTAGTGGAGTAGTAAGTTTAGTAATTTATATAAATATAGTTTTATTAAGTAATAAAGAGGTATTAAACACTCTAGAATTAGCAGTTAGAATAAGTGAACATTCTAATCCTGACGTAAATATAATACCATCACCTGATACTAATTTTATAAATAGTCCTTTAGAAATTGAAACACCATTAGGAAATCTAGTAGATGTAATCTTTTCATATAATATGTTAGAATTAATTATAATAATCTTGTTATTATATATAATATTTAATAGAAATATTTTAATAGTTATTAGTAAATATATTCCAATAAAATATAATAATCTAAAAATAATAGTTAATAGAGGGATAAATGCTAATACTAAAATTATGAATTTTGTTATAATAATATTAGTTCTCTTATTATTAATATTTAAAATAGTAAACTTATTTTTTAGTTATGAATTATCTAATAATCTAGATAATTATGTAAAAATATATAATTATATAAAAAATAGTTTAGTAGTAATAACTACGCTAAGGAAAACATTTTATAATTCTAAATCTATAGATAAATTAATTAAAGAAAAATATAAATTAAAGAATACTAATTTAAATTATAAAAATAAGTCTAAATATATTTTATATCCCTTTAATTTTTGTATTTTATTTTATTTTGAAAAATTTAAATTTTCATAAATAAAATTCTTTATTACACTCCTGTTAGAGGGTGGTATCTTTTCTATATTGTTTTTGTTAATTATTACTGCTTTATTATTACTACTTTAATAATTGATGAAATAACCAATATTATTTAATATTAATCCTTTTTAAATTTAATTTAATTTAATTTAATTTAAAAAAGAAATGTGAAAAGAAGAAATAATTTTTGTTTATTTTAATTATTGTAACCCCCCTCCCCTTTAAATTTAGGGAGTAGTAATATATGTTTATATAATATAAGGCTAATAATTAAAAAAATAAAATAATCAGGAATAAATTTATAAATAAAAGAAAGAGTATATATATTAAAAAAATAAATAAATTATTTTAAGAATTTAATTTTATTAGATTTATTCATTTATATTCTTTATTTTTATTTATTTCATTTTTGTTGTATTGTGTATTGTGTTTTATTTAGAGTTAAGTTTATAGTTGGTTCTGTAGTAAATTTGCAAAGTTTATGGTAAGGTTCGATTCCTTCTTAACTCTAGCTTTAACTATCATTTATCTAAAATAATTAAAAATTTATTTAAATTAAATTAAATATAATAATTAATAATAATTTTATGATTAAATTATAGTCCTTTTTTGTTTATTTGTTGTTTTGTTTTTTGTTACAGTGTATAAAATTATAATGCTATTCTTTATAGGGAGTAATAATTATAATTGTTTTTTTAATAGTATTTTCGAGTAAAAGCCACTTTGGACAATTTAAAAATATATATCTCCAAAATATATATAAAATAATTATAGTAAAATATCTTAAAACAAAAATTATGTCTAAAATTAGACTAATCCAATTCTAAGATAAAAAATAAATAAAAAACAACAAATATCTTAAAATAAAAAACAAAAAAAATAAAAACACATGATTCAATACGATTTAATCTTAAATATAATTAATATCATCATAAATTTAATAGATGTATTATTAGTAATATTACCTGTTTTACTTTCAGTAGCTTTTATGACTATAGTAGAAAGAAAACAATTAGCAGCCCACCAACGAAGAGTAGGACCTAATACAGTAGGTTACTACGGAGTATTACAACCTTTTGCCGATGCTTTAAAATTAATACTTAAAGAAACGGTGATACCATCTCAATCAAATAAAATATTATTTTATTTAGCACCAGTATCTACACTAATCTTTAGTTTATTAGGTTGGGGTATCATTCCTTTTGGAGAAGGTTTAACTTTATTTGATTTTCCATTAGGAATATTATATACTTTAGCTTTATCTTCTTTAGGAGTCTATGGAATATTATTTGCAGGATGGTCAGCTAATTCTAAATATGCTTTTTTAGGAAGTCTAAGATCAACAGCAGCAATGATAAGTTATGAATTAATCTTAAGTTCAGCTATATTAATAATAATTTTATTAACAGGATCTTTTAATTTCACAAAAATTATAGAAAGTCAACAAGCTATATGGTTTATAGTTCCTTTACTACCTGTATTTATTATTTATTTTATTTCTATTTTAGCTGAAACTAGTAGAACTCCTTTTGATTTACAAGAAGCTGAATCAGAATTAGTAGCTGGATTCTTTACTGAACACAGTTCTATTATATTTGTATTCTTTTTCTTAGCTGAATATAGTTCTATAGTTTTATTTAGTTGTATTACAGCTATTTTATTCTTAGGTGGTTATAATTTACCTAACTTAATAGTGAATGATACTTTCTTTAATGTTCAATCTATTATTTTAGGTTTAAAAACTTGTATTTTCTGTTTTATGTTTGTTTGGTTTAGAGCGACTTTACCTAGATTAAGATATGATCAATTAATTGAATTCTGTTGGTTAAATCTTTTACCGGTAGTAGTAGCATTTATCATATTAGTGCCTAGTATTCTAGTTGCTTTTGATATTGCACCTTACTAATATAATTTTTATTAATTCCCCTTTAAAAATACGCAGATATTTGTATATAAAAGAAGTAGTTTTGTCCTTAACGCAATTATTGGAATTAACATAACAAAACAAAACAAAACAAAAAAACAAAATAAAAAAACAAAATTAATTAATAATACCTTAATATTATTATTAATTTTTTATTATAATAATTTAAGCCTATAATTTAAAGGTAGAATAATTTCTTGATAAGGAATCTGTAGAAGTTCGATTCTTCTTGGGCTTAACCTAGAGACATTTTCTTGTTACAGTGTATATAATGACGGACTAATAAAAAAAAACAAAATTTCGTAAATTATTAGTCCTTTCCTAGACAAAAAAGACAAAAAAGACAAAAAACAAAAATAAAAAATTAAAAAAATAAAATAAAAAAATAAAAAAACACGAATCAAAGAAAGAATCTTTGTATAAGTAGTAATATAAATAAGAATAAAAAGATATATAAAGAATAAAGTCTACTTATTTTAAATATTAATAAACTATAAGAAATATAATCAAATTAAAAAGAAAAAAATATAGTTATATTGGTATAGTAAACAACAATTATTTTATTTATAAAAAATATATATAAATAAAAATTAACTATAAAAAAATATAAAAAATTTTAATTTTTTTTTTTAAAAATACAAAGTGAGGTCATTTAAATCGCATATATTACTTAGACTTATAAATTCTTACATCATTGATTCCCCACAACCCGCTAATTTATCCTATTTATGGAATTTTGGGTCATTATTAGGTACTTGTTTAATATTACAAATATTAACTGGTATCTTTTTAGCAATGCATTATCAACCACATGTAGATTTTGCATTTAATTCTGTAGAACATATAATGAGAGATGTAAATAATGGTTGGGCAGTAAGATATACTCATGCTAATGTAGCATCATTCTTCTTTATTTTTGTATATGCACACATAGCTAGAGGATTATATTACGGATCATATAAATCACCAAGAGTATTATTATGGGCAATAGGAGTTATTATTTTAATAGTAATGATGGCTACAGCCTTTTTAGGATATGTATTACCATATGGACAAATGAGTTTATGGGGTGCAACAGTAATTACAAATTTATTAAGTGCTATTCCTGTATTTGGACAAGATTTAGTAGAATTAATTTGGGGAGGATTTAGTGTAAGTAATGCGACATTAAATAGATTCTTTTCATTACATTACTTATTACCTTTCTTATTAGCAGCTTTAGCTGTAGCTCATTTATTAGCTTTACATACACACGGATCAAATAATCCTAATGGTATAGGATCAAGTGGAGATAGATATTCAATGCATCCATACTTTACATTTAAAGATTTAGTGACTATATTCTTTTTCTTTTTAGTTTTAAGTATTATGGTATTCTACTATCCTAATTTTTTAGGACATAGTGATAACTATATTCCAGCTAATCCTATGCAAACACCTGCTTCTATTGTACCTGAATGGTATTTATTACCTTTCTATGCAATATTAAGATCAATACCTAATAAATTATTAGGAGTAATAGCAATGTTTGGATCATTATTAATATTATTAGTATTACCTTATACTGATTTATCTAGAATTAGAGGAAATCAATTTAAACCATTTATGAAATTTGCTTTCTGGTTATTTGTAGTAGATTTTATTATCTTAATGTGGATTGGTTCTCAACATCCTACTGAACCTTATGTAACTATTGGACAAATAGCTACAGCTTTCTATTTTGCATGGTTCTTAGTAATAGTACCTGCTATCGGTATCTTAGAAAATACATTTATGGATTTAGCTACTGAAACAAATACTAAAATATAATAAAATTTAATATAATATAATTTAATATTATTTTATATTATTTTAGATTACTTTATATTATTTAATATTACTTAATATTATTTAATTTATTTATATTATTTAATATTATATAATATCATTTAATTTAATTTAATATTATATAATTTAGTATTATTTAATATTATTTTAATAAACTTTTTTAATTTAACATAATACTATGTTATGTAATTTTATTTATTATATTTTATATTATTTTATATTATGTTATAATACATTATTATATCCCCTTTACTACACTTTAATTATTATATATTGTTAGTTATAGCTATAGATTAACACTAACATGTAAACAAGGATCTATCCCTTTTTGGTTTGTTTTTTTATTTTATAAGAAAGAAGCTTAGTGTTTCTAGCTTAGAGTAATATAAAAATATAAGTCAACAATTAAGCGTCACTTAAATAATATTTAACATTTCTTTTCTTAATAATAAATAAAAATTATTTAATTTAAAAATGAAAATAAAAAATTTTAAAAGTAATTCTATCTAAATTGCATAAAAATAATAACTTAACTAAAAGAGTATGTATTAATAATTAATTAAAACAAAAATAACGGTAGATGACAAATTGGCTCGTCGCTCCTTTTGGGTAGGAGATATATAGCGTGTTCGAATCGCGCCTACCGTATATTTTAAATAAAACCTATTTTACTTACAAATAAATCTAACACATCTAACTCAAAAATGTTAGATTTCCGGTGTCATGGCAGAGTGGTTATTGCGGAGTACTGTTAATACTTTTTATCAGAGGTTCAATTCCTCTTGACGCCTATATACTTTTTAATTTAATTTAAGTTAATTTAATTTAATAATTAAATAAAAAAGAATAAAAATAAAGATTAAACATATGAAACCTAAAATAAAGATTTGGTAATTTTTTTACTCTTTAAAAGAAATATTATTAATTAATAAATAAAATCAAAATAAAAATAAAATAAAATCAAATCAAAAATAAAATAAAAAATAAAAATTTTATAATGTCTTTTTAACGAACATGTTGAAATTGGTAAACAATCTCCTCTTAAGCAGGAGTGGAAGTAATTCCTTAAGAGTTCGAGTCTCTTTGTTCGTATGTTTCCAAGACAGTGTTTCCCCCCTAAATATAAGCGATATAGTGTAATGGTGTGCACGACAGCTTCATGGCCTGTTAGATTAGGTTCGATTCCTTTACTCGCTAAAAAACAAATAATGTTAAATTATTAATTATAAAAAAACAAAAAAAAAATAAAATCCGGTCTTTTAGTATAATGGCTCGTACGGCTCCCCTTCAAGAAGCAAGTATCAGTTCAATTCTGATAAAGATCAAATCTGGATATAAATTCAATTAGAAAGTTAGTATTATAATTTCTAAGTAATAAAGAGCTGATAAGAATAGAAGATAGTTTCAAGGAAATTAAAAAATAACAAGTTATTTTTTAATTTAAATTTCAATAAATTAATGAATTCTTGGCTATCTTCTACGAATGCTAAAGAAATAGGTACTCTTTATTTAATTTTTGCAGTATTTGCAGGTATGATAGGTACAGCATTTTCTGTATTAATTAGATTAGAACTATCAGCACCTGGAGTGCAAGTTTTACAAGGAGATCACCAATTATTTAATGTGATCATTACTGCACACGCATTTATTATGATCTTCTTTATGGTTATGCCAGCTCTAGTAGGAGGGTTTGGTAACTATTTATTACCAGTTCAAGTAGGAGCGCCAGATTGTATTAAGTATAGTAATCGATTTGTAAATACGTTAGATAAACCGTCAAATTTAGGATCTTATTTAGCAGGACTATGGGAAGGAGATGGGCATCTTTGGGTAGGTACTACGACTAAAAGTCCTAGTGGAAAAAAATACACACCGCACTTTGCAATCACTTTTTCTGAAGTTGATTATCCTTTAGTTGTAGTACTACAAAACTTAATAGCTGGTAGTATTAGACATAAGGTAGAAAACAATGCATGTGTACTTACTATTACATCTATAGCGGGACTAATAAAAGTAATTGGATTAATCAATGGTCATTTACGGACTCCAAAAATTGAAAAATTTAATTCAATGATTAATTGGATTAATAATAAAAGAGGTCTAGGTATTCCATTACAAACTGTTGATTTAAGTTTAATAGAATCTAATGCTTGGCTAGCTGGATTTATTGAAAGTGATGGTAGTTTTGATATTCGAGTTTCTCAGACTAGTACTGGTTCCATTAAGAATCGTGTAAGTGCTAGATTACGAGTAGAGCAGCGTAAGTTTGATCCAGTTACAAACGCTTCTTATTTTTATATCATGAATGCGATTGCAACAAGCTTAGGTACAAGTCTTAGTATTTCAATACATAATAATGGACTAGAATATTACAACATCTCTGCTTCAAGTGCAAAATCACGAGCAAATATTGTTAAATACTTTACAAAGTACCCACTTTTTAGTAGTAAACGACTTAACTACCTTGATTGGTATACTTGTCACAATATGATTGTTAATAATACTCATACCAGTCCGGAAGGACGAGAATTATGCCTTTCTCTTAAATCAGGTATGAACAGTAAACGTACCTACTTTAATTGGGATCATTTAGATTCCCTAAAATCCTACTAATCTTTTTACTATACTTTATATACAGTCCTCTATCGCTCTATAAGAAGTGGATAGAGAATCGAGTGAATTGCAAGGATATCCATAATCTGGACAATTTGCAGCTAAGCTTAAGTCAGTGTAATACATATATACTAGTATTTGATTTAAGAAAGTTCAACGACTAATCGGTGAGTCACACTAACAATAAACCGGACACGAGTGCTCGACCTGTAACGTTCACAGGATGACATAGTCTAAACTCATTAGTAATAATGAGAAGGTAAGAGTTAAATGCTCTACCGTTAATAAAATTGATGGCCTTCCCCAGATTAAATAATATTTCATTCTGGTTATTACCACCTTCATTAATTCTATTATTATTAAGTTCTTTAGTAGAAAATGGAGCTGGGACAGGTTGGACTGTTTATCCTCCTTTAGCTGGTATACAATCTCACTCTGGTGCATCTGTAGATTTAGCAATCTTTAGTTTACACTTAGCAGGAGTATCCTCATTATTAGGGGCTATAAATTTCATAACTACAGTATTAAACATGAGAACAAATGGTATGAGTTTACATAAATTACCATTATTTGTATGGGCAATATTTGTAACTGCCATTTTATTATTATTATCATTACCTGTTTTAGCCGGTAAAAGTATTCTGCCGGCTCTAAATTCGGCTATATGCTGGAAACTGTTTCACTTTTTTTATTTAGAAACACAATCAGCAGGAAACCTATTTGATTTGAATCTTATAGGGATCCTCAGAGACTACACGCCGGAATTATCTGTTGTAAACATTGCAATGGTATCAACAAGTTCAACTTTAAATAAAAATTCTAATCCATTTTGTTGTTATTTAGCAGGCTTAATTGAAGGAAAAGGTTCTATTATACTACCTAAAACCGATATCTCTCCTAAAGGAAAATTAAATTATCCTAGTATAAATTTAGTCTTTCATTTAAGAGATTTTCCATTATGTCAATTAATCCAAAAAGAATTAGGAACAGGCTCACTTTCTAGAATGAAAGGAAATAATTCTTATTTATTAGAAATTAATAGTTTTGAGGGAGTATTAAAACTAGTTAATTTATTAAATGGTAATATGAGAACATCTAAAATTCATTGTTTGTACAAATTAATCGACTGGTTAAATAATAAAAATAATGATTTAAATCTAATTAAAAAACAATTAGATTCTAGTCCTATAGATTCAAATGCTTGGTTATCTGGATTTATTGATGCTGATGCTTCCTTTTCAATTTTTCTAAATAAAAATTCTATTAGAATAAGATTTAGTTTAACTCAATCAAGTAAAATAAAATTAGGTATTTCAAATGAAGCAATAATGAATATTATTGCAGAATATTTAGAAGTAAAAGTTTCTACTATTCAAAGAAAAGTAAGCCCTAATTCTATTGAATTAACTGTTAAAACTCAAAGTATAAAAAGTAATAATAATTTAATTAATTATTTAACAAAATATCCTCTTTGGTCTAGTAATTTCTTAAATTACTCTGATTGGTTATTTGCCTTAGATTTATTTAAAAAAGTATATAAAACAAAAAATAAATCAGAGGAAGTATTTTATGAAATTAAAAAAATTAAAGGTGAAATGAATGACAAAAGAGTTAAATTTAATTGGGATCATTTAATACAATTTTACAACTTAGATTAATAAGATATAGTCCGAACTACTTTGTGAAAAGTAGAGTATCTGCCTGGAAATTAATTAATTTCTTGAGACCTTCGCGGTCATAAGGCAAAAGCCTAGTAGATCAACAAAACAAAAACAAAAAATAAAAATTAAATAAAAAACACGCAAAAAAAATAAATTAATAAAACAAAAATTTTTAAGAATGGCGGGGGATATCTGTCTTTGGTATGCATTAGTGTGTATGAGAAATTATACTATAATACCAAATGATTCGTACTTTTATTTACTACACCATATTTTAATACTTATTTATAAACCTTTTATAATAGGACCCGTTCTATTTTTAATTTTTAAAAAAAAATGTAAATTATATTTTAGTGTGTTGGACACATTGTTAATTTTGATGTTAATTTATCAAGTAGGCCTGTTAATTGATATTATTATTAATAATTTTATTAATTATAGTACTGATATTGACTTAATATTTAAAATGTCCGGTAATACTACTGGAAATAACATACCAAGTAGTGAAGGGAGAAATAATGATATTGCTAGATTAATTAGATATCTTTCTGCAAATGTTGCTGCACTATCTGCTAGAAGACCTATGAGTAGAGCTATAGGTCTTACAATAGCAAATGCTGGAAATATTCTGGCAGATATAGCATCGGATGAAGCAAGAGCTAATTGCTGGATAGATCGGTACAATTTCTACATGGCTAATGGTAGATTTAGAGGAGGATCAGGACCTTTTGAAAGAGATAATAATACTTTCGAAAACCCTGACAATATAGGGAAATCTGATACTTCTAATTATTTACCTGACTTAAGTTTATTCAAAGATTTATTTGCACCGGTAGAACATTCAATTCCCTTAGATACTTTACAAAATATTCATACTATAATGACCTTAGGTTTATTTGTATTAGTTTTTTGTACCGTATTACTACTAATTTATTTTTTTTTTTTAACTTATTAATTTTATTCAATAAAGATTTTCTATTAAATAGAGTCGAAAATAAATATGCGGTACTATATATTAAATACGTTTTATTTAAATCAAGAGTAGATATTCTTGTAATAGGACTATTAATTATAGGTACATTATGTTTTGTTCTTTATATTTTACACTATTTAATAGTACATCCTGTAATAGTTAATACATAGAAGGGAATTACTATGTTATTAACAGATAGAAACTTTAATACTAGTTTCTATGATCCAGCTGGAGGTGGGGATCCTATCTTATATCAACATCTTTTCTGGTTCTTCGGTCATCCTGAAGTTAAAAATATAAGCTTCGTAATGTGGCTATATGCGGGAATAACTTCGTTAAGTTTTAAATACTCCAACTACAAAAAAGTCATAGTAACAAAGTTAAAACAAAGAAGTCAATCCGCAGGTAATTTTTTAATGACGTCTTACGTCTTTAATGAAAGAACCTCAGAGACTTTACGCCACAAATCTAATGTTTCTGAAAATCTTAAAAAAATTTCTATTCATGTACCTACACACTTAAGGCCGGCAAATGAATTAGATTTTGGCCATTATTTAGCTGGTTTAATAGATGGTGATGGTCATTTTTCTTCGGCATCACAATTAGTTATTGTATTTTCAGAATTAGATGCTTCTTTAGCTTATTTTATAAAGGAAAAAATAGGATATGGAAATGTCCGTAAAGTTAAAAATAAAAAAGCAATTATTTTAGTCATTAGTAATCGTGTAGGAATATTAAAAATTCTTAATTTAATTAACGGAAAAATTAGATCTGAAAACAAATTACATCAAATTACTAAAAATATACTATCTAATTCTTATTTTACAAATTTAACTAACTTTACTGGGAATTCTGATTTAGATTTAAATAATTATTGGTTAGCTGGTTTTTCTGATGCTGATGCTAGTTTTCAAATTAAATTAATCACTAGAAATAACAAAACTGAAGTTAGATTAAATTTTCAAATAGATCAGAAAAGAAATGATTTATTAATTTTAATTAAAACCTTTTTAGGTGGGGGTATAGAAAAAGTCAAGATACTTATTATTACAATTCTACTAGTTTTGGTTCAGCTAAGAAAGTGATTAATTATTTTGATAAATTTCATATGCTTTCAAGTAAGCATGTCAATTACTTAAAATGGAGAAAAGCATATATCATCATTCAAGATAAAAATCATTTAATTGATAAAGGATTATTAAAAATAATTAATCTAAAAAAAACAATGAATAGAAATAATTCAGAAACAATGGATTAAGATAAAGTCCTAACAAGAGCGAAAGTTCTTGAGTGATAAGATTAAAATTATTAAAGCAAACACGAAATTTTTGTTTTTGTTTTTATTATTTACTTATCCAAAATTTTTTGTTATATTTTAATTATACCTGGATTTGGTATAGTTAGTCACATAGTATCTACATTCTCAGGGAAACCTATATTCGGTCAAACAATTCTTATGAATGGCCCTTGTAATAACATTTTTTCCCGATGTTATTATATCGCAACATACTATATGCAGGAAGGAAGGTATATTCTGTTTAGTACTAAAGGTACACGACTTATACGGTTTTTATTTTCCGTAATCGCTTTAGTAATAATCTATTCAGTACTTTCTAATCCGCAGGTAACCAACGCACTTTCTTTGAAGATACGAGCATGTTAGTAGGAACCTCAGAGACTGTACGTATGTTTTCTACTTGTCTATGTTCAAAATTAAATGAACATAATAATGGGAATGACGAAAAAAAAGATTTAAAAATTCGTCAATGGATTGCTGGTTTAATTGATGGTGATGGTAATTTTTACGTCTCTCGAAAAGGGTATGTAGAATTAAGCGTAGTCATGGAACCACGTGATATTGCTTGTCTTTATAAAATTAAACAACGATATGGAGGCTCAGTTAAAGCTTGTTCACATGCTAAAGCCATACGTTTTCGATTACATCATATGCAAGGTATACAACAAGTGATTAAAGATGTAAACGGTTTAATTCAAAACCCTGTTAGATATTTACCAGAAAATATGTAATATCTACAACATTGACGTTCTACCCTCAGTAAAACTTGAATATAATAGTGCTTATCTTTCAGTTGATTCAGATGGAAGCGTATATTACAATAAACAATCAATGCAAGTTTTTATCACTGTTTCACAAAAAGGTAGAGAATTACTAGATATTTTAGTACCTGTCTATGGAGGAGTTTCTAATAAGGCTTTCAAATGGACAGTTTCTAAAAAACAAGATATTCTTAGCCTAATTGACAATTACTTTCACTGGGTTGTATCAGGGAAAAATAATAAATTTGGTTTGGTAAAACATTTTTATTATTTATCGTCAATAGGGGCTCTAAAAGCTCCGGGGTACTAGGAATAAGTTTTAGTCAATTTGTAAAACGGTGGGAAGCAACCAACAATTTAGACAATTAGAAAAAGAGACAGTCCAATAAGTCTAGCTAAAAGCTAGAAAATTATTGTATTTAGGAATGGTTTATGCTATGTTCTCTATTGGAATCTTAGGATTCTTAGTATGGAGTCACCATATGTTCGCAGTAGGTTTAGACGTGGATAAATTAGTGTTCACGGAAAAAATCTTGCTATATGCTGGAAACTCCTGTATAAGCAGTCCACTCGCATTCAATGCGTTAGGAAAAATCTGCTTAAATTCTCAGCCAGGACAATCAGCAGGAAACTTTACTCAAAGTACTAAAGCTACGGCTAGTACAAAAAATACTTATACTCAATATTATAACTTACCTAAAATATCTGAACATGTACCTATGCATAATTCTAATCTTTCGGATACTGATTTAGGTTATTTTTTGGCAGGTTTAATTGAGGGAGATGGATGGTTTGGATATAAACAATTGCATATAATTTTCAATGAAAAAGACATTTCATTAGCTTATTTAATAAAAAAACGAATAGGATATGGAAATGTTTATAAAATAAAAAATAAAAAAGCAGTTAGATATATCTGTAAACATGAAAAAGGTTTATCTATTATTTTAAACTTAATTAACGGTAAATTAGTAAGTAAACCTAAATATGATCAATTAATTAAACATAATTATAGTGAAAATTTTAATTATCCTATATTACCTCCATCTAATACTATAAATCTAGATAATTATTGGTTAGCAGGTTTTACTCAAGCAGATGGATGTTTTCATATTAGTATCCCAAAAAGTAAAACTCATAAAACAGGATTTAGTGTTAGATTAGAATATTCTTTAAAACAAAATGATTTTATACCTTTAAAACTTTTATATGAAAAAATAAAAATGGGCAATCTTTCTCAATATCATACAGGTATATGGTGTTATAAAAGTACAGGTTATAAAACAGCAGCATTATTAATTAATTATTTTGATAAATTTAATTTATTTGCTGATAAATATGTTCATTACTTAAAATTCAGAAAAGTTTATATTATGATTACCGAAGGTAAACATTTAGAAGATAAAGGTATTATAAAAATAAAAAGTATTTCAGGTAAAGGATCCTCAGAGACAAGTACGCAAGAAGTTTAGAATTCTAATTATTTTTAGATTAAACTAAGATACTGTCCAAACTTTTGACTAGAGCTTACTTTACTGCTGCAACTATGGTAATTGCTGTACCAACAGGTATTAAAATATTTAGTTGGTTAGCAACTTTATATGGTGGTAGTTTAAGATTTACTACTCCATTATTATTCACTTTAGGATTTTTAGCATTATTCACAATCGGTGGAGTAACCGGAGTTGTGTTAGCTAATGCCTCAATGGATATTGCACTTCATGATAGTTCCATTAACAAGGAAATCATTTATGATATATTTCTTCTACATAGTCTTACTGTTTATCAAAAAGAAAAAGATAAAAATAACTATATTGAACAATTTTTTGTGGGTCTTCTAGAAGGAGATGGTACTATAACCACTAATATAAATAATTCAAATAAAACGATAAGAGTCAGAATAATTATAGCCTTAAAAAATGAAATAAATAATCAAAACATGTTAAATCAAATACAACAAGTTATAGGAGGAAGAGTTGTTATTGAGAGACAAGATAAATATGTCACTTGGATTGCTAGTAATAAAAGTGATATAAATAAAGTTTTATTGATATTAGCTCGATATCCTCTACTAACTGTCAGAAAACAATGTCAATTAGAATTTGCTAAAAATTGTTTACTCTATAAAGATGTGGAAAATTTTATGTCTAATAGAGAAAATATGTATAAAGACAAAAAAGATATTTTATTTAAATTAAACCAAACTAAAGACATTCATTTACCTTTGTATTTTAAGGCTTGGCTTTCTGGTTTTATAGAAGCAGAAGGTAACTTCAATTTAGTTTTTAATGATAAAGGTATTCTTAGAAAATCTTCTTTCAATATTGGTCAAAATGATGAATTACATATCTTAAACATGATTAAATTTTATTTCCAAAGTGAAAATAAAATTCTTAAAGATAATAAAAAAATAAATTTTAAAGGAAATACATCAGACTCTGATTATTATAGATTAAATTTATATAATGCTCTATCTAGAAAACTGCTTTTTGAACATTTTGAAAAATATCCTTTAATAGGAGAAAAAAAATTATCGTATAGTAAATTTTATCTTTATCATAATAAACATGATAAAAAAGAAAATATATAGATATCCTTGTTTGTAAACGTGTCTTGTGTCACATTGCTTGATTACTTATTATCTTACTATAATTAAGATTTTTAATTATATTTAGTAAGTAATACTTAATTCGATATTTTATCGGATTATGAACGGTGAAATTTATAATAAAGAATATTGGTGCTATTCTATACCACAATTATTGTAAGCTATGCCGTGGGTTTTATTTTTAAAGTAAGAGTGAAAATAAGATCTGTAGAGACTATACGCAGTGTATTAATTTTAAAAACTTATAGTTAAAATTAATAAAGAGATAGTCCATGCCCTAATAAATTGCTTAATAATTAAAAAAGAATATTTATTTATTTATTTTTTTTAATTGCATACTAAAAAGGGATTAACATCACTTATTACGTGGTAGCTCATTTCCATTATGTATTATCAATGGGAGCTGTATTTGCTTTATTTGCTGGATTTTACTTCTGGACTCCTAAAATCATAGGTTTAACATATAATGAATTATTAGGAAAAGTTCATTTCTGGACATTATTTGTTGGGGTTAAGAAAAATAATAAAAATAAAATGAATTCCTTAATAAATTATTATAATTAAAGTAGTAAAAAATTTATACTACAAATACCAAATAAATAAATTAAAACAAAAACAAAAATAGTTTAATTTATTCTTATAAAAAATATTACAATTATAAGAGATTTATATAAAAATAGATCACCCAATTTTTAAGATGTAACTTAGGATACCTTTAATTTAATAACTTTATCTTAAATTAAGCAATGACGATAAATCATGATAGTCTCAAAGACTAGGTATTTAGCTCTTTACTCATTCTAATATTAAACACAAAATAAATATTAGTATAACAGTACTAAGAGGAAACAGTATACTAAGTTCAAAATTTAAATAATTAAACAAATTTTATTTATGAAACTAAAAATGCAAAATCAATTTAACAATACATTACATAACCTAAGATTAGCTTTAAAAAAAGCAAATAGTATTTCTTTATTACCAAGAAAAGTCGAAGTCTATTATAATTATCTATATATGAGAATATTTAGAGTATTAGGGGGTATTTGCTTAGTATTAGTGTTAACTGGGAAATTTTCACTATTTGGAGAAGAAATACACATTTTCATCTTTATACTAGCTTTAATACAATCTTTTTTAATTATAATTATAAATTTAATTAAATTTTTCTACGGTTTATATGTTATTATTAAAAAACCTAACATATTTGAAGTTAGAAATTCCCCTTTTAATTATTTATCCACTCATTTAACAAGATTAGTGTACACCGTGACCTACGCTAGAAGCAACTGGAAGAGATAAATTATTTGTGCTTTTATAGCTAAAGCATTTATTGATTTATTTTTTTACCTTCAAAACTATAAGAAATTGAAATAAGCTATGCTTAATACTCCTGTCCATTCTCTTACACCTCCCTATAAAAAAATAGTAGCATAAATTACAAAAAACAAAAATAATAGAGCTTAATTTTTGTATGTTTTTTTGAATACATAAAAATTAGGGCTTCATATATTAGCCCCCAAATAAAAATTTGTAAACATCCTTCTGTATGCTGGAAACCCCTAAAGCTAAATCTACCAGAAAAAATTTTAATTCTTTGTATTTAAAAAGGTAACAATGATTTAGATAGTACAATGGGCAATCAGCAGAAAACCCTTATTTATTAAAATAAAATTAGGATTCTCAGAGACTACACGAAGGAAAATTAAATAAACCTATTCTTTTTTTGTTTAGTTTATTTAGTTTAAGATATAGTCCAATCCAAGTATAAATACTTCGGGTAACATGTAATTTAACATTCTTCCCTCAACACTTCTTAGGTCTAGCTGGTATATTCGAAATAACATCTTGTACAAATGAAAATGTTTTATTATCTGCTATTTCTCTTTTCCCTTTTGGCCCTTTTATAAAACCAATCTTTTTAAATGAACCAGTACGAGTTTATTACCCTAAATTAAATAGAAATCTAATTGGTACTGATAACAGAAAAAGAGTTGTTATTTACCAGTGGACTAATTTAATAAATGGTGAAATATATATAGGTAGTGCTTCTACAGGTTCTACCAGATTGCTAAGTTACTTTAACTCTACGGTACTTTTAAGAAATTTACCTATATATAACAGTTTAAGAAAATATAATCATAATAATTTTTGCTTAGCTATTTTAGAAGATTTAGGATCATTACAACAAATATCCAAAAAATTTATATTAGAAAGAGAACAATATTACTTAGATATTTTATTTACAAAATATTTAGATAAAAAATTAAATCTTTCTCCTACAGCAGGAGGGTTTAAACATAATTCTATTTTCAAATTAAATAGAAGAGGTTACTTAAATCCTATGTCGGGTAAAACTTTTTCCCCTTAGTTATGCAAACAAGAGATAGAAAAGGAGTAAATAATCGGATGTCGGGTATTAAAAAATCTCCTGTTACTATAGCTAAATTACAAAAATTAGTTTATGTTTATGAAGCTGAGACTCTAAAAATTATTGGTGTATTTTCTACAGTTGAGTGTATTAAACACTTTAAAATGGGTAAAGATACTTTATATAAATATTTAAATAGCAAAGTTCCTTTCAAAGGAAAAATATTTTCACGTGTACAATGAGATTAAATTTTCATGCCTCTATGGTAATATTTAAATATACCATTAGTAAATTGGGTGAATTGCAAGGACATCCTAGTATGATAGGTGCATAAAATATATTATTCTAGGACAATTTGCAGCGAAGTTTATTTCAATACCTCCACATTGTGGTGTAGGAATAAAAACGTTCAACGACTAGCAAGTGAGTAGTATTAACAATAATCTTGCACTCTATATTATTAAATATAGTTAGCGCCCAATCATCCCGCATAAAGGATGAATGACATAGTCTGAACCTTTTACTTATTTTAAGCACAATAAATAAGTAGGAATTATATATACTTTAATATATAATTTTCCGTAAGGAAAGGAGTCTTAATTGCGTATTTTTGACGTATATTAAGGATTAACACAATTGATGCCTAGAAGAATACCAGATTATCCAGATGCTTTTGCAGGATGGAATGCTGTTTCTAGTTTTGGTTCATTAATCTCTGTTGTAGCTACAGTATTATTTGGTTATATTATTTATGATATCTTTGCTAATGGTAAAGCTGTTAATAATAATCCTTGGTTAGTACCTTCATACTTTACTTCTACTTCAGAATTTAATAATGAAGCACAAACTGCTAATACATTAGAATGGGCAGTAGCTAGTCCTATTCCATTCCATGCATTTAATATGCTACCAGTACAATCTTAATTTAAGATAGTACCCCTTTAATAATTATATTAATATTTTTATTATATTAAAATAGATTATTATATTTATGTATACTGTTTTGTTTTTACACTTTTATACATAAGAATTTAAGTCCATACTAGTCTTAATTATGGTTTTCTTTCACTTAGAAGGTGAGACTCATAATCTCAAATAGTGTAGGTGTGCTAGCACCTCACCGAAATTATTCCTTTAAGCAAGTTAACTTCGAATTAAGACTGGAGTCCATTTAAGTGTTTCTTATTATCACTATTCTATAATTCATCTTATAAAACAATACAAAGCTTCTGTTAAGCTTATATATTTTTATTTATTTAGTGTAATAAGAATTACCATATTTATAATATGAATATATTTAATTTTTTTAATGAAAGGTGTTGAAGGGAGTCTGGGGTTGAGAGGTTCTGGACTAGAATTAATTAGGAAATATAATTTAAGTTAAGTTAAGTTAAGTTAAGTTAATTTAATTTAATTTAATTTAAATAACTAAAAAATAATGTTCCCATATTTTCTGATTATATTGACCGGCACGGTAGGAAGAAAATCCCTATTTGTTGTACATCCTTATATAATAATTTATTTTTATAAATTTGATTTAAGATAATTAATATAGGAGTTAACTATAAATATTGGATCATTTGAATGACTTCTAAATTTTATCAGTTTAATGTTGCTACTACAATTATGTCAAATTTTTTTAGATTCTTGAATAGAATTTTGAATAAAATCTTTTCTCCTTTATTTAACATATTTAGATACTTCGGTAGTTTACTTATTTATAATAAGTATTTATCTACTTCTAAATTTTATACTAATTATACTATGCTTATACACAACCTATTTTCTTTATTTTCCGATGTCTGTTATAAGATGAAAACATTTATTAAAAACATTTTACAAAGATCAAAAGATCTAATATGCAATGATTCATATATTTTAAGAATAATATTATGTGGTTTATTAATTATTTTAATTAGTTTATATAGTAATATAGGTATTTATTTTATAAAATTGTTTATTTCTTTCTTGATTTTTCATTTTATATTTAATAAATTTACGTTTTCTGAATATAAATATATTAGATTTATACAAAAAGCTATTTTATATATTATATTTACATATATTGTAGTTTACTTATTAGGTTGGATAGATATAAGTTTAAATAAGTTTATTTCATATTTTAATTTTCTAGGAGATTTTGATTTAAACAAATTTTATAGTTATCTTGACACACTATCTCTACACCAAGAAGGTGCATTATTTAATATCATTGTTTTACTAGTTATATTGCTAACAGTATTTAGTATAATAGGAGTTTTTTTTGGGAACGAAATAATAAAATATTTTGATTTAGAAAATAAATATCCTAGGCTAAATACTTTTTTTAAAGTAAGAGCTAAATTGCAAAGATATTATCTGATGTGGAATATTTTTATAGCGTTAAGCATGATTTTTATGGCTTTATTCATAAATATACTTGCTTTTAGTTTAGGATAAATATTCTCAAACTCAGGTGTTTATAATAAAAAAATTATTAAATTAATTTTTTTCCCTAGTGTACTAGTTACACTAGGTTTTTTTTATATATATATTAATGTCCTAATGTTTTATTAAATACTTAGTCATTATTGAGGGGTATTTCATTAATTTAAGCGTATTTTATTTACGTTTTTATTATAAAATCCCCTTACTCTAAAATAATTAAGTAAAATTAAAAATATTATCCCCTATAAAAAAATAAATAAAGTCAAATTAAAAATATTACTCATGTTTAGTTAAAAATAAATATAATAATCTATTCTTAAATTTTCTCCTATATCATTATTTATTTATTTATATTTATTATTAGTATTTTACTAACTTACTGGTTATTTATATCACTACTAGGTAATATTTAAATAACTTTATATTTTACAGAACTGATTGCTTCAAAGATTATTTTACCTTTAAGTTCAAATAAAAATATAAAAAATTATTAATAGTTTCTAAACTCTCTCCATTTCAAAAAAGCTCTTTGTAAAAACACAAAAAACAAAATAAATAATAATATTTTGTTTAAAATTTCATATCCGTCTTTAATCTTTAGATTTCTATAGATAAGAATACAAATCTTTTTTAAAAGAATGATAATCTTTCCTTTATTGCAGCCAATGTTCTAAATAAATTAATTTTCCAAAAATGAAAATTTAAATTATAATTACATATTATAAAAATAAAATAATTAATCTCAAAATATGCTTGTATCATTACTACTTGTTCCTTTATTAGGTTCTTTATTATTACTATTAGTACCAGATAATGGTCCAAAAAATGAAGAAAGAATGAAAGTTATCGCTCTTTCAACTTCTCTAGTAAATTTATTTATTTCAATTTTATTATGGATAGCATTTGATTCTAGTATAATAGATTATCAATTTATATTAGAATTTAATCAATTAAGTTTTTGTCATTTTAATATAGGAATAGATGGAATTTCTTTATATTATGTGTTATTAACTACATTTATAACACCTATTGCATTACTATCTAATTATAAAAATATATATAAAAATTTAAAATACTTTTTAATATCCTTTTTAGTATTAGAAACTTTACAAATTGCCCTATTTGTAGTTTTAGATTTATTTTTATTTTATATTTTCTTCGAAAGTGTTTTACCAGTATTATTTATAATTATTATTGTTTATGGTTCTGGAGTTAATAGAATTAGAAGTGCATTATTATTCTTTTTATATACTTTAGCTGGATCTTTATTTATGTTATTAGCTGTTCTTCAAATTTATAGTTATATAGGTTCTACAGATTTCCAATTTATTTCTTTAAATGAAATAAGTTTAGAAAGTCAAAAAATATTATGGTTAGCCTTTTTCTTAGCTTTTGCTGTAAAAACACCATTATGGCCTTTAACAGGTTGGCTATATAGAGCACATGCTGATAGTCCTTTAGCTGGATCTATATTATTAGCTGGTACTATATTAAAATTTGCTACTTATGGTTATATAAGAGTTTTAATTAATTTATTACCAGATGCTTCTAATTATTTTGGTCCTTTAGTACAAACTATTGCAGTAGTAACTTTAATTTATTCTTCTTTAGCTACTATTATACAACAAGATACTAAATCTTTAATTGCTTATTCAAGTATTGCACATATGAGTGTGGTAATTTTAGGATTATTTTCTAATAGTATTCAAGGTATTGAAGGTGCTATTTTATTATCTTTAGCTCATGGATTTGTATCTCCTGCTTTATTCATTTGTGTAGGGGGTATAATTTATGAAAGAACAGGTACTAGAATTATACATTATATGAGAGGATTAGTGACTTATATGCCAGTATTTACTGTTTTATTTTTTGTATTTACTTTAGCTAATACAGGAGTTCCTTTATCATTAAATTTCTTAGGTGAACAATTATCTTTAATTGGTATTTGGGAAAAATCTCCTATTATATCTGCTTTAGGGGCTACGGGTATTGTATTTTCTGCTTGCTATTCTATTTATTTATATAATAGATTATCTTATGGTTTATATTCTCCTCATTTAAAACCTGTTAAAGATATTACTAGATTAGAATTTAATTTATTATTAGCTTTATTAATACCTACTTTCTTATTAGGTATCTTCCCTAATGTTATATTAGATTCTCTTCATTTATCTGTAACTACTTTATTATATAATGCTATATAATTTAGTTTAATCTTTTGATTATTTTTATTTAATTTAATTTTAAAAATAAAATTAATATAATAAAATAAAAAGAGTTAAATTAACAAGGACCTTATTTAGAATATAATATTTTTATTTAATTGCTTATTCAAGTTTTTATTATACTTTATTAATATAGAAATATTTTATATTCTCCCCTTTAAAAAACATACAAAAATTAGAGGAACGGTATTAATAATATTTTACATATAATATTTCATATTTTTACTTATTTAAATTAGAGTTTTAATTAATTTTTTTAATACTAGTACAATAAATTTATTTATATTATTAGTATATTTATAGGGTGTAAATGAGTTTTAAATAAAGGAATTATTTGTTTAACTTAATTTTTATAATAGATTTATACGAATAACAAATTTAAGTTTATTTTATTTTTATTTTATAAGTCTCTAATATCATTCAAATAAACAAAAATAAGGTAGCCAAACTAAAAAAAATATACATATTATCTTTAGCTAAAAAAGATAATATTAAATATATAGATTCAAATAGGGTATGTTTCTATGGTCAATTATTAAGGTGAAATTATTTATGATGACCTAAAACAGCAATGTGATTTTTTAACTAAAAAAACTAACTTTTTTTTATAAAAATAAATACGTAGTCTTAGAATTTAATTTTTAGGAATAATCAATATAGAAATGATTTAGAAGTAATAATATTACATAAAATTGTTAAATAATTAACTTTCCATATATTTAGACTTATAAATCTTTTAAAGGTAAAAAATCAGATTTCTTTATAAACCTTTTAAATACAGGTCATAATGTCCCCTCCAGTCCTATCCTTATCCTTCACCTATAAGGGTATAAGGGTATAAGGCTGCAAGGGTATAGGAGGGGATGGGGGTAATTCTGAAAATTTAATTGAAGGTAAAAATTATTCTAATATCATATGTATTATTTTAATACTATTTTAATATTTAAGGGTATATCCTTTTCTAAGTTATTTGTTTAGTTTATAATAAATAAATATTTATGGAGGCTCAGTTAAACTCGACAAATATTCTCTACTCTTCAAACAAGTTTAGTTATGTTTCTACAAATATTAGAAAGTGAGTAGATCCAGATTTGATATATAAAAGTTATACCGCTATAAGATAATAATCTTCATAAACTAATTCCTTTATTAGATATATTTCTTTAAATTACGATTAAGTTCTAGCAAAACAAAAATTAGGTGTATATTCAAGTATTTTATCTGAAAATATAAATTATTATAAAAAATTTGATCTCTTGTTAAGCATTAGATCCCCCATTCAAAATTATCAATTAGAATTAAAAATTATTAAGTAAGAGAAGTAAAATAGAAAATTTAAATTCTCAAATATTAAATTTTGATAAAGAAATACAAGACAAATTTTTATATGAAAAGGATCAAACTTTATGTAATGAAAAAGGTGAATATTGTTACAATTCTTATATAAACCTTGATTTAAATAAGGTAAAAAAATATCTGATATCTTTATAAACCTTTAAAATAATAAATACAAAATATCTAAAAAGAGAGTTTTATAATAAATGTCAAATTATTTCTTATTAATCTTTCTTTAGTTATATTGTATCTTTCTAATTAAAAACAAAAAACAAAATATAAATATATCATAAATAATTCATATTTAAATTAAACCCTTATATAATTCAAATCTTAATAATAATTAGGATAAATAATACTACAATTCTATATTTTTTATTCTCATTCTATAAAATAACTATATTAATATTATAGTTTACTATCTTTATTTTTGTTTTATATTCTATCTATAATAGGTCAAATAACAAAATAAAATAAGATAAATGTTACTTCTACTCGGTTTTAAAAATTTTATTTAAACCACAAGTAAGTAAATATTTTTTCATAAACAAAAAAACAAAAGTAAAAGAGTATTAAACAAAAAAACTAACAAAAATAGGGGATATCTGATAATTGGTAATCAATTGTAGTTGCATTACAAGTATGATAGTTCGAGTCTATCTATCTCCATTTATTTTGTTTTTTTAATAATAAAATAAACAAAACAAAAATTTACCTTATTATTAATTTCAATTAAAAGAGGTATTCTTATTAGCTTCAGTTGCTTAATGGTAAAAGCGTTAATTTGAAGCATTAAAGAAGTGAGTTCAATTCTCTCCTGAGGCAAAATATTTTCTTATTTTTATAAAATAAATAAAATTAAATTAAAATAAATAAATAATATAAAAATAAGTTTAGCCAAAATAGTTTAATAGGTTAAAACGGATTCCTTGTAAGAATCTAATACTGGTTCAATTCCTGTTTTTGGCTTTTGAGTTGTAGTTTAATTTGGAAAAACACCATTTTTTGGTGGTGGCCTATATCAGTTCGAATCTGGTCAACTCAGACTATTATATACTAATTTAATTTTTGTTTTTTTAAGTATATAAAAGAAAGGTATAACAAAATAAAATAGTTATACTCTTTTTAGGAAACAGAACTCGATTGGTAGAGTGTCTCCCTTTTAAGGAGCATGGTCTTGGTTCGATTCCAAGTGTTTTCAAAATAAAATAAAAATTTATTTAATTAATTAAAAAGCCTTTATTCATTTAAATCAAATTAAATAAATTCATTTAATAAGCATTTTCTTTATCATATGAATTAATTTAATAATAAATGTTTATATTCTTTAATTATTAATTTTATTTTTATTTCTTATTATTTAGGGCAGGTGATCCGATTGGTAATGGTGGTTTTCTGTAAAAAAATTGGTTTATACCGTAAAAGGTTCGATTCCTTTACTGCTCAATTTATATTAGTTATTTTTATATTTTCTGTATAAAAACAAAAGACTGTAGCATAATAGGTTAATGCAATTCGCTCATAATGGATCTTATAAGGGTTCAATTCCCTTCGGTCTTATTTTTTTCTATTATTATATTCTATTCTGTATAAGAATTTATAATTTTATTTTGTTATTTATTTTTAAGGGCATTTGGTCGAGTCTGGTTTATGGCGCTTATCTTGAAAATAAGTACTTCTAAAAAAAGTCGTGAGTTCAAATCTCACAGTGCCCGAAATATTAATAAAGCTTCTTATTTTCTTTATTTAGCTTTTATTTTATAATATTTATAATAAAATAGTATTCTTCTATCTTAAATAGAAGTAAAGAATAATATATTTATAATTTTATATCTTTATAAATTTATATATTAATGAGAGACACATTTAATTTATAATATAATATAATATAATATAATATTATATAATACAATATAATATAATATAATATAAAATAATATAAAATAAAATAAAAGAAATCTTTTTATTAAGGATTTTTCTTTGTTACTGAAGAGAAAAATAAACCTAAATTGTTGAAACCTTCATAAATTCCCTCGTTAAATATAATAAATAAATATAATTATAAATATAACTAAATAAATAAATAAATAAAAAATAATAATAATAAAAGAGAATAAAAATAAAAGAGATGTTCTGTAACCTAAAAATAAAAATAAATAAATAAAAATAGTAAATAGATGTATAAAATAAATAAAAAGTAATATAAATAAATAATATTATTTAAGATATCATATCTTAGGAATAGTTTTCATAGGTAAGTTAAAACGATTGCTAATTGTTCGGGTAATACCCTTGGAGGTTCGACTCCTCTCTATTCCGATTTACTTGTAAAACAATAAAATAATTATTAACAAAAACTAAATAACAAAATAAAAAGTACGAAACTTTTAAATTATAAAACAAAGTACGAAACTTTTAATTTATAAAACAAAGTAAAAAGGGTCTTCCGTCCTATAATAAATAAAAATAAAAATAAACCAAGTAAAAACAAACAAAAAGTAGCAATGATCTTTTTAAGTATCTTAATTTTAATAGTGGCAATAGCCCTTCCTTCGATTAATCAAAATATAAAATCTATTTTATATGTAAGAATATCTTCTATAATATTTATTTATGCCGGAGCATTAGCTTTTAATGCTTTTTATATTCAGTCAATTGGATCAGGTATAGGTATATATAGTGGATTATTCCAAGTCACAACTATCTCTCAATTATTAGATTTCTTTATCTTAATAATAGGAAGTTTAATATTAATATCTTGGCCTTCTTATTCTTCTAAAATAAATGTTCTAGATAGAATACCTTATGCAAGAGAATATTCTTTAATTGTACTATTTAGTACATTAGGAGCCTCCTTATTAGTATCCTCAGCAGATTTAATTTCAATGTATTTAAGTATCGAATTACAATCTTTTGGAGTTTATATTTTAAGTACCTTATATAGAAATTCAGAATCTGCAACATCAGCAGGATTAAAATATTTCTTATTAGGAAGTTTATCCTCATGTTTAATTCTATTAGGAAGTGGATTAGTTTATACTTATTCAGGATTAACACATTTAGAAAGTATATATAATTTAATAAGTGTAAGTGAAAATACACAAATATTACAAGGTATAAGTTTAGGAATCGTATTAATAATAGTCGGTTATTTATTCAAAGTATCAGCCGCACCTCTACATAATTGGGCACCTGATGTTTATGATGATAGTCCAACTATAGTAACTATTTGGTTAACAATAATGCCAAAAATATCAATATTAATCTTTTTATTAGAAATTCAAAGTCAAATAGGAAATAGTTTAATAACAATCTTTTCATTATCCTTAAAAAATGTCTTATTAATCAGTTCATTATTATCCTTATTAATAGGAACCGTAGTAGGATTAGCTCAATCAAGAATAAAAAGATTATTTGCTTATAGTACTATTTCTCATATAGGATTTATATTATTAGCTTTAGCTATTAATACTGAACAATCTATTGATTCTTTCTTATTTTATATTATACAATATTCTTTAACTAATTTAAATACTTTCTTAATTTTAATTGGTTTAGGTTATATTTTAAAAAATAATAGTCAATCTATCTTAGAATCATTCCAAGATATTAAATATATAACTGAATTAAAAGGTTTATTTTTTAATAATCCTATCTTAAGTTTAAGTTTAACTATATGTTTATTTAGTATGGCTGGAGTTCCTCCTTTATTAGGATTCTTTTCTAAACAATTTGTATTATATTCAGCTATGCAAAGTGAATATTATTTTATAGCCATTGTAGCTATATTAGTAAGTGTTATTAGTGCTTCTTATTATTTAAAAATAATTAAAGTATTACATACTGAAAATAAAGAAATTGTAGAAGATTCTAATAGTCAATCACCTATAAGTTCATTACATAGTTTTATGATTTCAACTTTAACTTTATTTATTTTATTATTTATACTTAAACCTTCTATATTATTAAATAGTACACAATTACTAGCATTATCTTTATTTTACTATTAATATGAATAATGTTTTAATGTTATTTATTTTTGTTCCTATTTTAAGTGGTATTTTATTAGCTCTTAATCTATTATTAGCGCCTAAACAACCTTATGAAGCTAAAGTTTCTGCTTATGAATGTGGATTCTCACCTATTTATGGACAAACTAGAAATGTTTTCTATATTAACTTCTTTTTAGTTGCTTTATTATTTCTAATCTTTGATTTAGAAATTTTATTATTATTTCCTATTGCAGTTACTTTATATAATGTTAGTGTTTTTGGGTTCTCTATTGCTCTAATATTTTTTATTGTTTTAACTATAGGATTTATTTTAGAAATAGGTAGTGGTGCTATTAACCTTGTTTCAAAAAATAGTTAAAGTATAATTAAAATAAATTTTTTATTTTTATTTTATGAATACCCCCTTATAAGTTTAATTTAATTTAATTTAATTTAATTTAATTTAATTTATAAGAGGAGCATCTTTGTTTATGGCTTTTATTTTAATACTACCCCTATTGCGGTAATAGTTGATTACTTGTAGCTATATTTCTATTTCTCAAAACCAACCTATTAGCAGGTGAATAATCTTTAATATTAAAATTAAAAAATGTCCTAACTCTGTTCTTAAAATTAAATATTTTATGAATATCGAGATTTATCAATTAGCCATATGATTAATTACCATAAAAAAGGGAAAATAATAATTGTATTGAAGTTAATTAACTTTATCCTTTTGTTATGCGAACTGTAGGTATTCAATTTGAAGGTGATATAACTATCTTAAATAACGTATATTTGGATTGCTGATACAGTGGTAAATACTAAAAAAGATTTAATACATCCTTATTTACAAATACATCATAAAACTGATAATGGTTATAGAACAATTAGTGTTAATGGTAAATTTGAGATGATAATTCATTAAGTTGAATATTTTAATGCCCGTAAAGATTATAATATAACAATTAAAAATGGTTATTTTTGTTTTTTTGTATTTTGTTTTTTAATCAAGAAAACATTTTTGAAAAATTTGTAGATGTATTATATAATTTAAGATTAAAATATCCTGTCCTTCACCTATTAAGAAAAACAAAAAATAAATAAAAGAGGTCGTAGTTTAATTGGCCACTTAAGTTAAATCAAGGATATTGAAGAAATTAATTCGCTTTTATATAGAGAATCGTGTCTAATCTATTTATTAAATGTCATCCTTTTCTACAGATTTAATACTTAGAATATCTCTACAATATAGGTGGTACTGTGCTTCCTGATTTATTTGTACGATTAATCCTGGATGTTGTGTGAAATATGACAGACTGTCTTGATATTGAAGGCTTAAAATAATAAAATATTTTTTATTAGGGTCTAGTGCCCTGAAGAATACGTTAATACTTTCTTGAAGAACTAAATCTTCTAAGATGTTATCGATATTAATAAGAAATGATGAAAAACCATTTACCGAAGTTTTAATTATGGACTTCATTTTTGTTGTCGTGTTTTATGTGTATTTTATATTTTTATAAAAATCATATTTTATAAAATAATTTTTGTATTAATAGCCTTACTCCTTATCCTTATCCTTATCCTTATCCTTATCCTTCACCTATAAGGGTATAAGGGTATAAGGGTATAACCGGTATAAGATTCTCTAATTGTTTCATTAGTGATAAAATTATTTGAAAATATAAAACTATTATAGGGGATAAACATTAAAAAATTAATCCTTCGATAAATTCTTATTTTTTAAATAGTCATAAGAAAATATAAAGTCGTCATTAAAAATATTTAGTTAAATTGTTAAAGCTAGAAAATTGACATAAATAACAGCAACTAAAGTTATGACTATAAATAAAAAATTCATAAATAGATAATAATTTTGAAGTTTTTGTCTATATTGAATCATTTTAGCTAATTTAGGAAATATATTTTCTAGATTTAAAAAAGTTATAATTTTATTACTATAGATTATACTTATTAATGACATTACACATAATAGTGTAAAAATAGCGGCTAATAAATTAGCTAAAGATCCTAATTCATTAAATAGATAGAGTATCTAAGAAATTATAATATTCATTAATGAATTCTTTGATAGAATCAATAAAACTATTATTATCTTCAGAAAATTTATTATTTTTAATTAATACGAATAACATTTTTAGTTTTGTTTATTTTTTAAATTTATATTTCGAATAGTTCAATTATAGTAGATATTAATATTTTTATTTATAATTAATATGTCTATAATCTTTATTTTTTCATTTAAGTAGAGAGATACTTTTATAACGAGGAATAGAATTTTACTTTTATTATATTTTATAAAAAAACAAAATAATTTAATAAATTCTTAAATCAATATTTTCTTAAAAATTTTTGGTTTTTATTTTTCATTTAATTATAAATATATATTAAAATAGGTTACTATGGCTCTTTATATTTAAGAATATGATTAAATAACCATTTTACACTTCTAGCTAATTCTAATAAAAAAAATATATTAGATACAGCTATAATAGTAAACCAAGATACACCTTTACCTTTACCACTAGGATACATATTACTTATAAAAAACAAAATAAGAATAAGTTATTAAATCTTTCCTTTATTGTTAAATAAAAAATATAATAAATAAATATTATACGTAGTTATATATTCTTACTAAATAGTAATATCTTTTTACAAAATACTATAAAAATTATGAATAAAAGAGTATAATTGTCTAATCTATTTATTAAATTAAAAAAAAAAACAAAAATTAAATTATAGTATTTTTTCGGTGTTCGGTTATTTTATTGAATTTTTTCTTTAATAAAAGAATCATATATTTAATATAAACGAGTATAGTTAAGTTGGTATAACTTCTACCTTCCAAGTAGTTATCATCAGTTCGAATCTGATTACTCGTAATCTATTAACTAATATAATTAGTAAAAAAATAAAAAAAATAAAATTAAATAAATAAAAAGTACAAGAGCGAGGTGATTCGAACACCTACCGATGATTTTGGAGATCGTCATACTAACCAATTGATACTACGCTCTTTAAATAATATAATTTTATATAATATTATAAAATTTTATAATTATTATTATTAAAATAATTTTATTTTATATTATTATATTAAAATACTCTTTTATTAATCATTTATAATGAGGGCCCTTAGCTTAATTGGTAGAGTACCTAATTGTCGATTAGGGTGGTCCCAGTTCGAATCTGGAAGGGCTCGTAAAAAAGAAAAGGATAAAAGAGTATGAATTTAAATGATGCGTATGTTAGACACTGTCATAATATTCCATTTATGAAAAATATGTTAGCAGCAGCTAAATATATTGGAGCAGGATTAGCTTGCTCTGGATTAATCGGAGCCGGAGCTGGAATTGGATTAATTTTCTCAGCTTTAATTGCTTCAACAGCTAGAAATCCACAAATAACAGGACAATTATTCGGATACGCAATCTTAGGATTCGCTTTAGCAGAAGCCACAGGATTATTCGCATTAATGATTGCATTCTTATTATTATACTCATAATTTTAGAATGAGGATTAGTTTATTACTATCCCTTTATAATATTCTATAATATTTTATTATTTATATTGTTAAATAAAAAAAGTATAATAAATATTAAATAATAATGATTTTTAGTTATACCTCAATATTTTATAAAACACGAAAAAAAAGGATATAAATAAATTCTTAGGTAAACTTTATGTTATTAAATTAATAAATACATACATAGAGTAATAGTCAAACAAGATTACTTAGTTCAAATCAACTCCTTGAGCATTTATTATATTCTCCTCCGCCATTAGATAATTTAGAAAATTATTTATAAATTCTTTAATGATAATAGTTTTATATTTTTTTTTTATCTAAGAATATGCTACTATCAAAGCATCATTAAAGGGGTAAGTATTTTATTAATATATTATAGGGTGTGTAGCTATAAAATGAATACCAGTAATCAAAGTTTGCATAAAATATAAGATAGTAATACCTAAAATAAAAATTTCAATACTTAAAAATTTTTTATTTATTATTAAATACCATTTAATATATTTATTGTTGAATATATTTATTATGCTATCCATATTTATATATAATATTATATTTAATAATAAAATTATTATTAAAAATACTATTATTAGACCTAAAACAAATAATAAAATGCTTAAATCATAGATTTGATTTGCTAAAATTTCATTAGAATAATCAACCTGTACAGGTTCTAATATCAATTTAAATTGATTAAAAAGACTGTTTACAATCATTTGTAAAAAATCAGAAATACTATCTGAACTATTTATATAGCTATTTGATGGGACATTTATTAATTTATTTACAGTTTCAGCATCTACAGTTACGCTTGCTTCACCTTCAAGTGGATTTTGCCATATAGCTTTCCAGTTTATAACTTGATTTTTTACATAAGAAGGGTCGTTGATCGTATAGTTCACTATTTTTGTTACAGCATCTCCTGCTACAGTAGATGCTATTACAAAAAGTCTACTCCCCGGAGTACTAGTATTTCTAATCAGATGTAATCGATAAGCACCTGTACCATATATAAATAATGTTCTAATATTATCACTCCAACTTCCATCATTCTGTACAATTGTTGTAGTTGTATTATTAGTATTTGTATTAGTTGTAGTATCAACCATATTGTGAATAAAATCTAAACCTTGCATATTGAATAATTCAATAAAATGATTAATGATAGAAGAAACTATAAAAATAAAATAAGTTCCTACTTGGTGGACTAAAGCAAAGATAACAATTATAATTAATAAATAATCTAGTGCATTAATAATATTATTAAGGATACTATTTCTTAAGTATTTAAAACCAATAAAGGTTTTAAATTTACTCAAAATAATATTATAAAATTGGTTTTTGTTCATATATAATTTTGTTTTTTGTTTTTTTATGAATATTTTATATTTTTTATAAAATAATTTTTAGTTTTTTAATATAACTATATTTTATAACTATATTAAATTATAACATAAGTATATTTTATATGATATTACTTATACAAAGAATCTTTCTTTGATTTGTATTCTTTAATTATATTTTTAAAAAAAGAAAGAGAATTAATAAAATTTTTTATTTTAATACACTGTAACAAAAATTTTTTTATGAGACCTAAGAAGAATCGAACTTCTACAAATTTCCTTATCAAGAAATTATTCTACCTTTAAATTATAGGTTTAAAATAAATAATAATAAAATATTATTTATTATTATTTTTAATCAATACGACAAGGACAAAACTGCTTCTTTTTTTAGAATTACTACTCTTTTATTTTGTTTTTTATTGCGTAATTTTATATTAAAATAGGTTACTAAGGTTCTTATATAAAAAAACAAAATATGATTAAATTCATTTACATTTCTAGCCAAATTCTTATATAAAAATTATAAGGATTTATATTATATTAATAATTATTATTCCGATATAAATATTAGTATCTTTTAAAAAGAAAAATTATTAATTTATAAAAGAAAATGAATCTATTTTAAATGGAGGCTATACTTTCATTGTTATATATTAATCTTCTTTTATTTTCTGTAGATTTTAAATTATATAATAGGTTAATAATAGTAGGAATTAACTAATGATCTAAACCATTTATTATTATTAAGCAATAATCCTTCAGAATCTTTTTTTAATAATCTTTTTAACTAAATTAATTAAATTTGGATTTTTGTATCCTTTAACTTTACAAATATAATTATTATCTTTAGTAGAATAGGTAGACATCTCCTAAAGGAGACGTTTCCTATAAAAAAGATCAACGAAAAAATTTTATACCCTGAAGGATAAGGATAAGGAATAGGATAAGGATGGGGTAAATCACCTTAGAATATATAGGGGTAGGGCTCCTTTAAATACTTTTTATAAGTATTCTTCTAACCCCAAAATTAAAATATAAAAATTTATATTGAACAAAATTATTTTAAAAAATTATATTTTAAAGGGGAAAAATAAAAATTTTTTGTTTTTATTTTTCATTTGATTATAAATATATTAACCTAATAATAAATATAAATTTATAAATAGACTATTTAATAAAAATAATATTGCTGATACGGTTAGATATTTATAATAATAATTCTGAAAAAATAATCTAGCTTTAAAAAATCTGTTTAATTTAGGATATTTAGCTTCTAGATTAAATTTTTCAATAAGATAATTACCATATTTACTTAATAAAAATATATATAAAAGATTTAATAGTGAGACCGATGTAATAATATTGAAAATAAGACATTGAGTGAACAAATCGAATTGACTAAAAAATTCTACAGATTTTTGAAATGCTTCAGTAATAGATGGAATGCTAAAATTATTAATTAGTTTATTGCAATTATCTATTTTTTGATTTATTTCAGTAGTAGTATTTTTTACTTCTTGAACTTCATTTTTTACTTCAGAAATTTCTCTTGGACCTTTTATTAGTTCATCTAATTGTTCTTTAGAATCTTCAGCTACTTTTTTAGCATTATAAGATTCTCTTTCTCCTTCAGGGTATGATAAATAAATAGATGTAGCAACACTTCCCGCTCCAAAAGCAGTAAAACCAAATGGAACTTTAGGTAATTTAGGCATATTTACCCAATTAATTATATTGATTAAAGATAATAATGTTAACATATTTCGAGATGAATTAAATTTTTGTGTTTGTAATATTTTATATATTTTATATATAAAATAATTTTTGTGGTTAGTAATATAAGCATAATATAACTTATACAAAGATTCTTTCTTTGATTATTACTATTATTAGATATTACTTAATAAATATTCTTTTCTCATCCTTCTCATTCTCCTTCAGGGTATGGGTATGGGTATAAGGATATAAGATTCTTTAATTATGAAAGTGAAGTATCAAATATATTCACTTATATAAAGTACACTGTAACTAAAAATAAAAACCGGACCGACAAGGACGAAACTGCTATTGTGTTATAAAATTTATTATATCACTCTTTTATAATTTTAAAGGGGTATCATTAAAATTTTTATAAAATTTTAAGTAAATCCTCTATAATTAAATCATTTAGGCGGGGGTATTAGTTAACTAAATATCTTTAAAATATTTATCCATTTCTTCTAAAGAATCAGGACTGATACTTCTAGGAGGAGTCAGACTATTGTTTTTATTCAAATTATTCATGCCGTCTTCAATTTCTTTAATATCTACCGGAACTTTAGGTAGAAGAGATGATGAAGCTTTAGGAGTTGCATCAGGACTATCCGCCACATTAGCAACTACTGATTTTCCTTTTGAAAGTATACTATCTATACTTGGCATACCATCTTTTTCAGTAGGACTAGTTACAATAATTTTGGGAAGTGGAGCATTAGCTGCCTTTGTAGGTACAACTTCATCTGGAATATTTATAGTAATAATTCTTGAATTATTAATACTATCCGGATTATTATCTTTTCTAGCTTTATCTAATATAGATACCATTCTTTCATGAAGACTTGGTCTTGAAGGAGTTACAGCATCAGAAGATGTTGGAATATTTGAGGAAACAGTTTTAGCTGAAGTAGATGCTTGAGGAATATTCGATGTGGATACTTTCGGAGCACTATTTTTATTTATTGTAGCACTACTAGTCATATCACCTGCATCAGGCGCACCTCCACCATAATGATTTTTATAATAATAATAATTTAGAAATCCTGCAGTCATAATTATACCTGCAATTACTATGTAATAAACTATATTATATTCTTCGGATGATGGAATTTCAGGATGATTACCTTCTTTTCTATACTGAGCAGCTTCCTGTAATAATCTTTCTTTAGATTTTTTAGGATCATAGTCCATATCTCCATGATAATATTTATCGTGATCTATATTTCTATGATTATGTGAATAAGTATCATGTATTTGATGATTTCTTTGTATTTCTTTAATGTTATGATCTTCGGGTATATTATGTCTATTTAAGACTTTATTAAATATATTTTTAAGATATCCAGTGCATCAGAAAATTTATCGGATAAATAATCAGATACAGTTACAAATAAAGTAATAATACTGTCTATACTAAATATATTAGTAATATCGCTTAAATCATATATAAAAAGCATTCCAATTAAAGAAAATAATTTAGAAATATAACCTATCATAAATCTCCATATTTTGTTTGTAATAATTGCCATTATTTAAATTATATTACACTGATACAGATAGTATATTTATTGAAGGTGATTTACCCATCCTTATCCTTATCCTTCAGGGTATAAGGGTATAAGGGTATGAAGAAAAAAATAAATAAAA